TGATTTCTCCTTAAAAATAAAAAGGCAATATATAATAGATATTTAACTAACTAAAATTTAACTAGTTCTCTCGGTTGAGGAATTAAGAACAACCTTAATTTTAATTATAACATTTGAAAATAACCCGGGTAACGCAACGGTTGTTTATTTAATTGATAACTATTATAAATAACTTTTAAAAAAAAATATTTCAATTCTATTAAATTAAAAATTTTTGTACAATGTGGCTTATATATAAATATAAAATTACATTACGAATAAACTAGAGACTATATGAATAACAAATCCAATAAAACAATTAATAAAAGTTTGACTAAATTAGTTAATAGAAGTTATGAATATGGTTTTTCAACAAATATTGAAAAAGATATTATTGAAAAAGGATTAAATGAACAAACTATTAAATTGATCTCTTCTAAAAAAGATGAACCTGCATTTTTATTAGAATTTCGTTTAAAATCCTATCAAAAATGGAAAATACTAGATGAACCTGAATGGGCGCATCTAAAAATTCCTCAAATAGATTATCAAAATATTGTATATTATTCTGCACCAAAAAAAAAAAAAAAATTAAAAGATCTCGATAGTATTGACTCTGAATTATTACAAACATTTGAAAAACTCGGAATCTCATTAACCGAACAAAAACGATTAAGTAATGTAGCAATTGATGCAGTATTTGATAGTGTTTCAGTAGCAACTACATTCCGAGAAGAATTAAGTGAATATGGTATTATTTTTACCTCTATGTCCGAAGCTATTAGAACTTATCCAGAAATGATTAAAGAATATTTAGGATCAGTTGTTCCAATTGGTGATAATTATTACTCGGCTCTAAATTCAGCTGTTTTTACTGATGGTTCATTTTGTTATATTCCAGAAAATGTAAAATCACCTTTAGACTTATCAACATATTTTCGAATTAATGATAAAACATCCGGACAATTTGAACGTACTCTAATTATTGCAGACAAAAATAGTCAAGTGAACTACTTAGAAGGATGTACAGCACCTCAATATGATACAAATCAACTGCATGCTGCAATTGTTGAATTAATTGCTCTAGAAAATTCTATTATTAATTATTCAACTGTTCAAAATTGGTATTCAGGAAATCAATATGGAAAAGGTGGTATTTACAATTTTGTAACAAAAAGAGGATTATGTGTCGGAGATAATGCTCATATTTCTTGGACTCAAGTTGAAACCGGTTCTGCAATAACCTGGAAGTATCCTAGTTGCATCTTGTTTGGTAATAAATCACAAGGTGAATTTTATTCAGTAGCACTTACAAATAATTATCAACAAGCAGATACTGGAACAAAAATGATACATTTTGGAAAATCAACGAAAAGTAAAATTATTTCAAAAGGAATATCTGCTGGAAAATCAAAAAATAGTTATCGTGGTCTCGTTCAAGTTAAAGATAAAGCTTTAAATGCACGAAATTATTCACAGTGTGACTCTCTTTTAATTGGAAATTGTTCAAATTCAAATACTTTTCCAATAGTTTCAATTCAAAACTCAGCCACTCGAATTGAACATGAAGCGTCGACTTCTAAAATTGGAGAAGAACAAATTTTCTATTTTTTACAACGAGGAATTAGTTTAGAAAAAGCTATTGAATTAATGATTAGTGGTTTTTGCCAAGAGGTATTTAATAAACTTCCACTGGAATTTGCCGCAGAAGCAGACAAATTATTGAGTTTAAAATTAGAAGGAAGTGTAGGGTAATGAGTAGAAAAGACTTATTGTTAGATATTCAAGATTTACAGGTATCAATTGAAAATAATATCATACTTGAAAATTTTAATTTAAAAGTAAAAAAAGGTGAAATACATGCAATTATGGGAACAAATGGATCTGGTAAAAGTACCTTTTCGAAAGTTATTGCAGGTCATCCGGCTTATTCAATTTTAAAAGGTAATATTTTATTTAATGAAAAAAGTATTCTAGAGATAAGTCCGGAAGAACGTTCACATCTTGGAATTTTCTTAGCTTTTCAATATCCAATTGAAATTCCAGGTGTAAGTAATGAAGATTTTTTACGTTTATCATATAATGCAAAACAACGCTTTTTTAATAAACCAGAATTAGATCCTATTCAATTTTTACAAATTGTTACGGAAAAAATGAAATTGGTTAATATGTCGCCCTCATTTTTAAATAGAAATGTCAATGAAGGATTTTCTGGAGGAGAAAAAAAACGTAATGAAATTCTTCAAATGATTTTATTAAATCCTGATATATGTATATTAGATGAAACTGATTCTGGGTTGGATATTGATGCTTTAAAGATTATATCAAAGGGTATTAATAATTTTATGAATCAAGACAAAGGAATAATTTTAATTACCCATTACCAACGATTATTAGATTATATTAATCCAAAATATGTCCATGTTATGCAAAAAGGAAAAATTATAAAAACGGGATCGTTGGAATTAGCAAAGGAATTAGAAAAAAAAGGTTACCAACAGTTATTTGAAACTTCTTAATAAGAGCTTTTTTATAAAATTATACCCAAATTATTCGAAAACTCTTTAATATAGAAATTGTTCCTTTATATTTTTTAATATTGGGTAATTTCTTATATTAATTAGATTATATGTACCCAGAAATTTTTAATTCAAATATGTTTACATTATTAGCGGAAGCAGAAGTTGGAAAACACTTTTATTGGAACATTGCAGGATTTTTAGTACACGGTCAAGTATTATTAGTAAGTTGGCTTGTGTTAGTTCTTTTATTAGTATTTTCTATCATAGGAACACAAAATAAAGATCGTATTCCTAAAGGGTTTCAAAACTTTGCAGAGTTAGCTTTTGACTTTACAGTTGATATATCTCGAGATCAATTAGGCGAGAGTTTTTATAAAGAGTGGATACCATTTATCTCAACATTATTCTTATTTGTTTTTGGCTGTAACTGGGCTGGTGCTTTAGTTCCATGGAAATTAATTCCATTACCGGAAGGAGAGCTTGCTGCCCCTACAAATGACATTAATACTACGGCAGCATTAGCATTACTAACATCATTTGCCTATTTTTATGCTGGTTTAAGTAAAAAAGGTTTTGGGTATTTTAAACGATATATTCAACCAATTCCACTTCTTTTACCGATTAATATTATTGAAGATTTTACGAAACCTTTATCATTAAGTTTTCGATTGTTTGGAAATGTTTTAGCAGATGAATTGACTATTTCAGTATTAACATCTTTAGTACCATTAATTATACCATTACCAATTATGGTTTTAGGAATTTTTGCTGGTTCGGTTCAAGCTTTAATTTTTTCAACGTTAGCTGCAGCATATATTGCTGAAGCCCTTGAATAATAAAAGAAATTAAGATTGTTTTAAAAATTATATTATATTTTTAATTAGTAAAATTTATTATGGATTCTATCGTTTCTGCTGCTTCTGTTATTGCTGCTGGTTTAGCTATTGGTTTAGCTGCTATTGGTCCTGGTATTGGTCAAGGTACTGCTGCAGGTCAAGCAGTTGAAGGTATTGCTCGTCAACCCGAAGCTGAAAACAAAATTCGTGGTACTTTCTTATTAAGTTTAGCATTTATGGAAGCTTTAACAATTTACGGTTTAGTAGTTGCATTAGCTTTATTATTTGCTAATCCGTTTGTTAACGGATAATTTTAAACAAATTTAAATATTAAAAATAAACAACGAATAGATACTTACTTTGTATCTATTCAATTTTTTAATTCTATAGTATAGCATATAGATTTTATATGATTAATTTTTTAACGTTACTTTTTAGTTCAGACGTAAGTGGTCCAGGCGGATTATTTGATATTGATGCAACTTTACCTTTAATTGCATTAGAATTTATTTTATTAATGGTTATTTTAAATATTATTTTATATAGTCCATTATTAACAGTTATTGAAGAACGAAAAGAATATATTTTAACAAAACTCAGTAAAGCGTCAGAATTACTTGCAGAAGCAAATAAAATGACGACTCAATATGAAGAAGAGTTAACCCGTGTCCGAAGTGAAGCACAATTGGAAATTACTAATTCTCAAAAAATTCATAAAGAAATTTTAGATTTAGAGATTACTATGTCTCAAAATTATCTTGATGATGTATTAGATGCAATTACAAATGATTTCGAAGAAAAACGAACGGCAGCACTTGAGAATTTAGAAGAAAGTGTTCAATCATTATGTAATGATATTAATAATAGATTAGCAATTTAAAACCTTTTTTTAAAGGTTATTTTCTTTTTATAAATGAACAGTTTATGTAAAGACTTAAAAATATGGAAAATTTTAATCAAATTTTTAATTTAATTGCCGAAGAAGACGGCTTTACGTTAGATCCGATGATCCTAGAATCTGGTGTAATTAATATTGTTGGACTAATTGCTATTATTTTGTTCGTAGCTAAAGATGGCTTAGGTCAATCGTTACGTGAACGAAATGAAACAATTTCACAAAATGTTAAAGACGCTGAAAATCGTTTAAACGAAGCCGAAAAACGATTAACAGATGCTCAAAAACAGTTAAATCAAGCAAATGTTGTAATTAGTAAAATTAAATCTGATACTTTAAATACAAAAAAATTAATGCTCGAAGCCGATGCTAATGAAGCGAAAAATGATTTGAAATTTCGCTTTGAACGAGGTATGTTAGTTTTTAAATCTAAAGAACGTCAAATATTTTACGAAATTAAAGAACAAATTACTTCATTAGTAATGACTCGTACTGTAACGCGTGTAAAAGAAACATTTGCACAAGAAAAACCGTCGGCAAAATTAATAAATAATACTATTCGAACATTAGAATTACCTTCATAACTATGAGTAAAAATCCAGTAGCATTAAAAATTGCAGCTCCATATGCTCGGGCACTTTTTGATTTTGTTAAAGAGACAGGAACTTTACTTGAAGTAACGTCCGATATTCAAAATATTCAAGGTTTATTATTTAAATCTAAAGAATTATTTAAATGTCTACAAAATCCATTGGTCAGTAATGAAGCAAAGCAAGAGATTTTAATTAAAGTAGTAGGTAAAAAAATGAACAGTGAAACGTTACAATTTTTGACTACTTTAATCAAGCGAAATCGAATTAATTTATTATCAACAATAATTTTCAGCTATTTAGAATTAGTATATAAAACAGCTAATTCTCAGGCCTTTCAAATTGTTTCAGCTAATGATCTTTCAAATGGTCAAAGAACGAGACTAATTAAAAAAATTAAATCAGTAATTGAAAATAATCGAATTATGATTCAGTTTAGTACTGATAAAAGTTTAATTGGTGGATTTTTAATTAAAAATCAAGGTAAAATAGTCGATTATTCAGTAAAGAATAAATTGAAAACATTAGCTAAATTGTTAGATACTGTTTTAGAAATTTAATTACAAATAAAATATTTTATTAATTTTTTAAACTCAAATATAATATAATGATAAAAATTCGTCCAGACGAAATTAGTAATATTATCCGTGAACAAATTGAAAAATCTGATCAGGATGTAAAAGTAGAAAGCATTGGTACTGTTCTTCAAGTTGGTGATGGTATTGCTCGTGTTTATGGTCTTGATCAAGTAATGAGTGGAGAACTTTTAGAATTTGAAGACAAAACGATTGGTATTGCCTTAAACTTAGAAAATGATAATGTTGGTGTAGTATTGATGGGTAATGGTCGACAAATTTTAGAAGGCGGGGTTGTTAAAGCAACTGGACGTATTGCTCAAATTCCTGTTGGCGAAGAGTTTCTTGGTCGTGTTGTTAATCCTTTAGGTCTTCCAATTGATGGTAAAGGAGAAATCAAAACTACTGAAAGTCGTCTTTTAGAATCTATGGCACCTGGTATCATCAGTCGTAAATCAGTTTGTGAACCTTTACAAACTGGAATTACATCTATCGATGCGATGATTCCTATTGGTCGTGGTCAGCGCGAATTAATTATTGGAGATCGTCAAACTGGTAAAACATCTATTTCTGTTGATACAATTATTAATCAAAAAACAGAAAATGTTGTATGTGTTTATGTTGGTATTGGACAAAAAGCATCAACAGTTGCACAAGTGGTTAATGTATTAGAAGAAAAAGGTGCAATGTCATATACTGTAATTGTTTCAGCAAGTGCAAATGATGCAGCAACACTTCAATATATAGCTCCATATGCGGGAGCATCAATTGCTGAATACTTTATGTATAATGGTCGAGCAACTTTAGTAATTTATGATGATTTGACAAAACAAGCAATGGCTTATCGTCAAATGTCATTATTATTACGTCGTCCACCAGGACGTGAAGCATATCCTGGCGACGTTTTCTACTTACATTCACGTCTATTAGAACGTGCTGCAAAATTAAGTGATGCGTTAGGTGGTGGTAGTATGACTGCTTTACCAATTATTGAAACACAAGCAAGTGATGTTTCAGCTTATATTCCAACAAATGTAATTTCAATTACAGATGGACAAATTTTCTTATCAAATGATTTATTTAATTCAGGAATTCGACCTGCAATTAATGTAGGTATTTCTGTATCACGTGTAGGTTCTGCAGCTCAAACAAAAGCAATGAAAAAAGTTGCAGGAAAATTAAAGCTAGAATTAGCTCAATTTGCTGAATTAGAAGCTTTTTCACAATTTGCTTCAGATTTAGATGAAGCTACACAAAAACAATTAGCTCGTGGTACACGTTTAAGAGAAGTGTTAAAACAACCACAAAATTCACCATTATCTGTAGCAGAACAAGTTGCTTTAATTTACACTGGTATTAATGGTTATTTAGATGATTTAAACATTGGTGATGTGAAAAATTATTGTGCAAGTTTATTAAAATCTTTATCAACAGGAAAATCATATATTGATATTGTAACTAGTACAAATCAGTTTACTGAAGAAGCTGAAGAATTATTAAAAACTGCTATTGATGAAACAAAAAGTAACTTTTAGTTCAATTAATTGAAATAATACTTTTAAAAAAGCGAGCGTCTCCAGCTTATAAAGCTGGGCGTTTCGTTTTACTGGTTGATAAACCAATAAATTTCATAACTGTCTTTCTTTTAAAAGGTACGATATACTGAAATTAATAAAATGAAATTGTAAAATAGAGTTAAAATTAAAAAAATTTCCATAAAAGATTTAAATTTTAGTTGGTATTTTTGATATAAAGGATATTAGTTTCTTTTCGAACTGGAACGTCTGTATAATTAATAAGTTGATAATAAAGAATCGAACTTTAGATACTTAATAGCTTTTAAATGGAACTTAAATAAGAGCAACTTAAACGATCATCCGACTGAGCGTTCTAAAAGTTTTTCGTTTATTTCGAGCTGGTGAAGGGATTTGAACCCCCAGCCTACGGATTACAAATCCGTTGCTCTACCATTGAGCTACACCAGCAATATGTCTTTCGATTAGTACTATACCATAATTTGCTATTATTTATACAATAAATAATAAAATTAAGCTTAATCCGACCCGCTCTTGAGACTTGAAGTTATTTTGTGTTAACTAAAAAGTTAAATGATAAAATTAATAACTTTATTAAGAAGTAGAAAGTAATGTTCAAATAATTTACAAATTGTCATTATCGAAATGGACTTAAATGAATTACTTAAAAGAAAATTAGAGTTTAAGATGCGAAGATTTCTATTACTTTTGAATTTATCTAAAAAGCATACAGTTACTAGAAAAAAGATATTTTACATTTTCTTAATTTTAGAGTTTATATATTAAATCTTAACAAAATTATAAAGTACCATTACTTATTTTTTAAGTACGTTTTTAATATTTTGTAAACGAGTTTATTGCACATATTTCAATTGACTACATTTATTATACTCATTTCGGTATAACTATTTAATAGACCTCAAAAATGTGATCTAAGTGAGTTGAAAGTTCATTATTTCGTAATATTAGTATTGGCTTTGATATTTACTTTAAAGTATCGAAATTTTTTAAAATTCTAGTGAATACTAGAAAAATTTTTCTTCATAATATTTTTTATTTGATTTCGTAAAAATTATATAGATTATGTAAAAATTTGAATTACAATACATAATTATTAATTTTATTAAAAGGAGTAATTCTATGGGAAACTTCATAGATAAGACTTTTACAGTTATAGCGGATATTTTGCTAAAAGTATTACCAGCGAGTAAAAAAGAAAAACAAGCATTTTCTTATTACCGTGCAGGTATGACTGCTCAAACAAAAGGACGATATTCAGAAGCCTTAGAGAATTATTATGAAGCCTTAACTTTAGAAGAAGATCCGTATGATCGAAGTTATACCTTATACAATATTGGTTTGATTTATTGTTATAGTGGTAGATATACTCAATCATTAGAATTTTATCATCAAGCTTTAAATTTAAACCCTAATCTTCCTCAAGCTTTATATAATATTGGCATAATTTATCATATGCAAGGTACACGTGCCGAAGATCTCTCGAGTAAACAAGATAATGAAGAAAAGTATGAAAAATATATCAATTTAGCTAACAAATTATATGATAAAGCGGGTGAATATTGGCGTCGGGCTATTAAATTAGCACCGGATAATTATCCAGGTGTTATAAATTGGTTAGTTGTTACTGGTCGTCGAGAAAATAATTTAGAGGAATATAAATCGTGAATTTTTTTATTTTCAATAATTGAATAAAAATTGTCGTATAATTGTAGGTATATAATTATAATTAGTTAATAAATTCTAAATTAAACATTAACTCGTGAAAGTCTTTTTATTTTAAAATATTCTAATATGTTCAATTAAAATGGTAGATAATAATTTAAATAAAGGTTTTGTTACACAAATCATTGGTCCAGTATTAGACATTGAGTTTACTAGTGGTTCTTTACCACCAATTTATAGTGCTATTGAAATTGTTTTAGAAGATGGAAGTACCACTGTTAGTGAAGTACAACAATTATTAGGAGATAATAAAGTTCGTGCTGTATCTATGCGTTCAACGGATGGATTAAAACGTGGTGCTGAGGCTGTTGATTTAGGTTCTCCTATTAGTGTTCCAGTTGGTACTCCAACTTTAGGACGTATTTTTAACGTTATTGGACAACCAGTAGATGAACAAGGTGAAGTTGATTTTAAAGAAGTTTTACCAATTCATCGTGAAGCTCCAGCTTTTACAGAATTGGAAACAAAACCATCAATTTTTGAAACAGGAATCAAAGTAGTTGATTTATTAGCACCATATCGTCGTGGTGGTAAAATTGGTTTATTTGGTGGTGCTGGAGTAGGGAAAACAGTATTAATTATGGAATTAATTAATAATATTGCAAAAGCACATGGTGGAGTATCTGTATTTGGTGGTGTAGGTGAACGTACACGTGAAGGTAATGATTTATATGAAGAAATGAAAGAATCAGGAGTAATTAATGAGAAAAATTTACCTGAATCTAAAGTTGCATTAGTTTATGGACAAATGAATGAACCTCCTGGAGCACGTATGCGTGTTGGTTTAACGGCTTTAACAATGGCTGAATATTTCCGTGATGTAAATAAACAAGATGTTTTATTATTTATTGATAATATTTTCCGTTTTACTCAAGCAGGTTCAGAAGTGTCAGCTTTATTAGGTCGTATGCCTTCAGCAGTAGGTTACCAACCAACTTTAGCAACAGAAATGGGTGCTCTTCAAGAACGTATTACTTCGACAACTCAAGGTTCAATTACATCTATTCAAGCAGTTTATGTTCCTGCAGATGATTTAACAGATCCAGCTCCGGCAACGACATTTGCTCATTTAGATGCTACTACAGTGTTATCACGTAATCTAGCAGCAAAAGGTATTTACCCTGCAGTAGATCCATTAGATTCAACTTCAACAATGTTACAACCAAATATTGTTAGTGAAGAACATTATGAAATTGCAGAAACTGTAAAAGAAACTTTACAACGTTATAAAGAATTACAAGATATCATTGCTATTTTAGGTATTGATGAATTATCAGAAGAAGATCGTTTAACAGTTGCTCGAGCACGTAAAGTTGAACGCTTTTTATCGCAACCATTCTTTGTAGCAGAAATTTTCACAGGATCACCTGGTAAATATGTAAGCTTAGAAGAAACTATTAAAGGTTTTACAATGGTTTTAAATGGTGAATTAGATGCATTACCTGAGCAAGCATTCTACCTTGTAGGTAATATTGAAGAAGCAATGGCGAAAGCAGAAACTCTAAAATAAGGAGTATTAAATATGATTATGAATGTTCGCGTTCTTACTCCTGATCGCGTTATCTGTACGACAACAGCAAATGAAGTTATATTACCAAGTGTAACAGGACAACTAGGAGTTTTAGATGGCCATGCTTCATTAGTTACAGCGTTAGATACTGGATTATTACGAATTAAATTAGATGAAGCTTGGACGCCAATTATTTTATGTGGTGGACTTGCTGAAATTGATAGAAATCGTGTTACGGTTTTAGTAAATGATGTTGAAGAATTAATTGATGTTGAATTACGTGATGCTACAAAACAATTAGAAGAAGCAACAGTAGCTGCAACAGCAGCAATTGAAAATTCTGAAGATAGTAAAGATCGATTAGATGCTTCTGTTGAATTAAAAAAAGCTAATGCTCGTGTTCAGGGAATTAATTATTTATCAAAAAAAATTTAAATTAGTTAAAAAATTTATCATGGACTCATTATCCATGATAAATTTTTCTTCAAAAATTAGAAATATTGTTAAAATTATATTATGATGGTGAAAAATTCTAATTTTAGTTTTACAAAAAATACAAGTATAATCTTGGAACTACCGTTTTCCGAACATATTGAAGAATTACGACAAAGATTTTTACTTTTATTTATAACAATTTTATTTTTAACAACGTTATCGTTTTTAGAAGTTAAAACAATCGTTAAGGTTTTAGAATATCCAATAAATAATGTAAAATTCTTTCAGATAGCACCTGGTGAATATTTTATATCGACTGTAAAAATTTCATTTTATACAGGTTTATTATTTACTGGACCTTTTCTTATAAGTCAAATCATTTTATTTTTGTTACCTGGCTTAACAAAAAAAGAAACCAAAATTATTTTACCATTGTTAATTAGTTCTTTAATTCTGTTTGGATTAGGAATTACTTTTTCTTATTATACATTGATTCCAGCGGCTTTAAATTTCTTTTTAAATTATAGTGAGGAAGTTATTGAACCTTTTTGGTCATTTGATCAATATTTTGAATTTATTTTAGTACTGTTTTACAGTACTGGATTTGCATTTCAAATTCCTATTATTCAAATTTTAATTGGGTTATTAAATATTTTGTCCGCTCAGCAAATGTTAAATGCATGGCGTTATATAATATTGGTTTCAACAATTTTAGGCGCCATTTTAACTCCATCTACCGATCCATTAACACAATTATTGCTCTCATTAGCGATAATGTTACTCTATTTTATAGGATTAGGTATCTTGTTTTTAATAAAAAATTAATTTATATACTAGAGCATCTATTTTTTAAAGTATTTATGTTATGAGAACTCACAAGTTTATTAAAAATATTTTACTCAATGTAACTATTCTCGGCTTATTTTTTGGATTAAGCTTAGAAAATGCAAATGCTTACCCAGTGTTTGCTCAACAAAATTATTCAAACCCTCGTGCAGCAAATGGAAAATTAGCATGTGCTAATTGTCATTTAAATCAAAAAGCAATTGAAATCGAGGCTCCTCAAGCAGTTCTTCCAAATTCAGTTTTTGAAGTTACAGTTAAAGTTCCTTATGATACAACTAAAAAACAAATTGGTGCAAATGGAAAATCCGCTGATTTAAATGTAGGTGGTATTTTAATCTTACCAAAAGGATTTAAGTTAGCACCAAAAAACCAAATTTCGGCAGAAATCAAAGCTAAAAATAAGGGAGTATTTTATTCTCCTTATAGTACTGAATTAGATAATATTTTAGTTGTAGGACCAATTGCTGGTAAAACTCATCAGGAATTAATATTTCCTGTAATTTCTCCTGATCCTGAAAAAAGTTCTGACGTTAAATATTTAACATATCCAATTTACGCTGGCGGTAATCGTGGTCGTGGACAAGTTTATCCAACAGGTGAAAAAAGTAATGTAAATGTATTTGGGGCGACTCAATCGGGGGAAATTTCTGAAATTACAACATCAGAAAAAGGTGAATCAAAAATTATTATTGTAAATACAAGTGGAATAAAAAGTGAACAACTTGTTCCTACTGGACTAAAATTAATTGTAAAAGCTGGAGATGTAGTTAAAACAGATCAAGCATTAAATATTGATCCAAATGCGGGTGGGTTTGGACAAGAAGAAAGTGAAATTGTTTTACAAAATCCAATACGTATTATTGGGTATCTTACATTCTGTTTCTGTGTTTTATTAACGCAAGTTTTCTTAATTTTAAAGAAAAAACAATTTGAAAAAGTACAAGCAGCTGAACTTAATTTCTAACTAAATTTTAATTTAGAGTCTTATCAATTTAATAATATTTCAATATTTGTACGATAAGATGAATTTTCTTATTATTTTTTATGAAAAGTTACATTGTTATGTAACTTTTCATAAAAAATAATAAGAAAATTCATCTTTTTAAAGCATCAAAATTTTGTGACTCGGTTAAGAGTTCGAAATATAAGTCAAAATAAAATTTTCACCCACTTTCCACTTTTGTAAAAATATCTGTTTGAATTGGGTAATTTTTCCCGAATCTAAAGTATATAAAAATACACTAAGACTAACAAAGTTTTAGAATTTCATTAGAAAACATATTTTATTTATTATAAATAAATATGTAAAGAAGACGAATTTTTACTGTCTTAAATCTTAATAGATTAAGAAAATATAATGGTAGTAAATTTTTTAAATTTTTATTTTTTAAAATGCTTGACGTAATCTACTGGCTTTTCCTTTTAAATTACGTAAAAAGTAAAGTTTTGATCGACGTATTTTTGAAGATTGTAAAACAGTAATCGAGTCTATTTTAGGTGAATGAATTAAAAAAACCCTTTCAATCCCAGTTTCTTGTACTGACTTTCGAACTGTTATAGTAGAATTAATTGAGCTATTTTTCTTGGCAATAATTATTCCAATATAAGATTGAACTCTTTCTTTATTACCTTCAATAATTTTTAATCCAACTTTAATTTTATCACCAACTTTTAAAATTGGTAAGTTTTTTTTTAGGAATTTATCTTCGACTTCTAAAGTTGAATTAAAAGAAATTATAGATTTTTTCATAATTACTATTGTTAAATTTTTTGGATGAGAATTTTTAATAATAATACAATTAAAGTATTAAAAAAACAATATAAAATCTATTTTATTACAATATTTTTAAATGCATTCGACTGGGTTCGAACCAGTGATGTTCCAGAGGAAAACGGATTATGAGTCCGGTGCCTTCAACCACTCGGCCACGAATGCTTTTTGGAGCTGATGGGAATTGAACCCACGTCCATTTAAATTTGAAAAAATATTTTTTCACAGGCATAGTTCAATAAATGAACAATTATAAATTATTATTCTAAACTAAAATATATAAAAATATTTTATAATAGTGCAAAATGATTTTGAATCTGAAATTTAAATTTTTAAGCAAAAATAAATTGATTTGAAAATTTAGTGTTTTTAGAGACTAATTTTTGAAACGTAAACGAAAATATGTTATTAGCATTTAGTAATTTTTTGTAGATTTTTAGGAAGAATACAAACTTCCACCTGAATTATATTTTTTTCATTTTTAAATGTCGAAACCAAAACAGCCCCTTATTGTCATTTTGTAAGCATGAAGGGAGTCGAACCCTTGACATTCAGAGTCGGAATCTGATGCTCTATCCACTGAGCTACATGCTTGATATTACTTCATCAAATTTAAATAAATTTAAATTTGATGAATAATTTTTAATAATAAATTTTACCGCCACCCCATTTTTCTGTTACAATTTTAGGTTGTAACATAATATGACCGGCAATTGAATATAAATCCTCATCCGTTAAAGAACGCATACGTGGATATATATCGGCACTTTTAATACTTGGATGAACTTCTGCAATGGATTCTAAACCATCATAACTTGTTGGATTTTTGATATAATCAATCAATGAACCAATATTATCTCGACGAGGTGTTGCTAAACTTAAAGCCTCTGGGTCTAATCCAACATTTGGATTTGTTTTTGTAATTCCTCCAACGTGACATGCACCACATGTAGCATTAAAAATACGTTTACCTCTTTTAACTTGTTCTGGAGATAAAACGGTAGTTTTTCCAGCAGAATCTAAAACAACTGTTCGCGTTGCTTCGTCTAAATCAATTGCAAAAACATTTAAAACATTAACATTAAAAAGACAAAATAATAAAATTCCAAAAAACTGCGAAAATTTTTTTGACATAAAAAAATAAAATTATTTAAAATATTGAAATCAAGAGAAAATGAACATACTTTTTCATTTTTCGAATTAATAGAAACTTTCATAATAATCAATTTATTGATTATTTTGAGAATAATTTAGATCTATGTTAAACAAGTTTTAATTTACATAATATAATTTAGTAAATTTAAGCACGTGTTACACGATCACTTTTACTAATAATAATTAAAGCAACACCAATTGCTAAAACAACGAGACCACCTGCAACTAAACTTGATAAAAAATTTCCTAAAGAAGATGTCATTTATAAATTCCTGTTATGTTAAATAAGATAAAATATTTCTAATTAAAATATTTTTTATAATATCCTTCAAAATTTATACAACTACTATTTCAATTTATAGTCATAATAATATATATTCTACTATAAAAATTAAGAACTAAATAAAAATTTTGTTCATTAGTTTAATTTTTTTGAATTAATTAGTTCTTATTATAGTTTGTTTCATTTGATGCAACAAAAGGTAATAATGAAAGAATTCGTGCACGTTTTATTGCTTTTGTTAGTTTTCGTTGTTGTTGAACGGTTACACCAGTAGCTCGCCGTGGAAGAATTTTTCCTTGTTCAGTCAAAAATAAACTCAATAAGTCAATATCTTTATAATCAATTTTTTGATTTCCTGTAATTGGAGAATTTTTTTGTTTTTTAATAATCATAATTTAAATAAGTTATTTAGTTTCTTTATGGCTAGTTACTTTATTACAATGTGGACAATATTTGTTTAACTCCATTCGTTCAGGATTATTTCGACGATTTTTATGTGTATGATATCTTGATACCCCTGATGATCGTTTGTTATTATTTGAACGACATTCCGTGCATTCTAAAGTAATTAAAATTCGAGTTCCTTTATTCTTTGCCATAATAATAATATTTGTTATACTTTTATATTGCACATTTAATCTATCAAGATTTGAAACTAAAAGCAAGTTTTTATTTTCAAATGTAATTTGGAAATTTTTTTAAATTAAAAACTTCCAATTTTAAATCAAATATATTATTATTTAGCAAAATATATATATCTAAATCTAAATTTTTAGTATGGCCAATAATAAATCAGCAAAAAAACGTATTAAAATTAATAAAAGAAATCGATTAAATAATCGTTTTTATAAAAGTTCTGTAAGAACATTGAATAAAATTTTTCTAAAAAACTTAGAAACCTATAAAATTTCAAAAAATTTAGATGATAAAGTAAAAGTACAGAAGATTCTTAATTCAATTTATAGTTTATTAGATAAAGGTACTAAAAAAAACGTCTTTCATAAAAATACTGCCGCAAGAAAAAAGTCAAAATTAGCTAATTCACTCAAAACAATATAAAAATGTTAACAAATTTTTTATTTTTTTTACAATAAAAAATTTGTTGTTAACTAAACGAATTGTTTTATTTTTATTCAATAACAAACATTATGAATCAAAATACTCAGCTTAATTATATAACAACTCTCCCGGACTTTATGTTAATGCAAAGAACCAGTTTTTGTTGGTTTCTAAGTCGGGGCCTATGTGAAGAATTACAATTTTTTTCTCAAATTTTAGACTTTAGTCAAAATACAGAATATATTTTGTATGGTGAAGAATATGGTTTATTTAAATCATCCTGTACATTAGCCGTTGCTCGAAAATATAATGGAAATTATCGAGCACAACTTGTAATTCCAATTGAAGTTCGAAATAAAAAAACCAATACAGTATATTTTTATAATAAGTTTCCACTTGTTACATTACCCTTAATGACTACAGCCGCAACCTTTATTTTAAATGGCTGTGAACGTGTTATAGTAAGCCAAATTATTCGAAGCCCTGGACTTTATTTTGAAAAACTAAAAAACCAAAAACGTCAGTCTTCTTTTAAAAGAAAATTATCCACCGATATTACAAAATTACGTGATTTTCTACCTGCCGGTCAAGCTTCACTTTCGGATGTTGATTTATATTTTGCAAAACCCCTATTCGACTATATAGTAAAATCAGATGGATTTGGAGCAACTGAAGATAAATTAATAATTATTCCAACTTGGAATCAAATCTCCGTTTTGTCTTATTCTCTAAAATTTTTCAAATATTCTCATCCTTCGAAAAATTCGTATTGTTTTTTATATGCTTTTCGGTATTATCAAAGTTTATTAAAGACCGCTAATTCAACAAAAAAAATTCAAGCAACTTATTTATTCTTTAAATGGCTACTTTATTTTCAAAAAAAATCAAACATTTATAAGAAAAATTATGAAAATTCAAAAACGTTAAAATACATTATTAGGTATTTTTATTTTTTAACAAAATTTCTTCAATTTTATAAAAAGATTAATTCTAGCTCTTACAATCTTGAGAAAGGTTATTCTATACTGATTTTAAATCAATTTACAAATAATTTTAATAATTTAATTTTCAAAGAATATCAAACTATAATTAAATTTTCTCTAAATTTAGTTCAATTACAATTGAATCAAAATTTGATTTTTTTAACAAAATTAAAAAATATTGACCTAAATTTTTTAAAAGATTTTTCTATTTTAAAGCAGAAATGCATAACTAAAAACAGTCATTATAATTCATTGTATAATAAAAAAAATTTATTAAACTTTAAATCTGTTATTTATTTTTCAAAAAGTTTAAAAGACCAATTACGTCATATTTTTAAAGATTCGGGTCCATCGTATGATTTACGTAAACATCAATATACAAAATCAACAACTAGATTATTAATTTTTAACGAAGATCATAAAATTAAAACATTGTATGATACGAAATATCAAGCAAAAGAATTTTATAATGCCACATTAATTCCCGAATATGGTTCTTGGATTCGTTTTGGATTCCAAAAAAACTTACAAGTTAATTCATATAATTATTCACTTAAACATCGTGAAGAATATATAACCATTCAATTAGATAAAATAAACCATAAATCAATTATTTTATTACTGAAAGAAATGGGACTCAGTGATTTAGAAATTTATCAAAACTTAGAACATCGAGATTTTTTATATTTCACTAAACCTTTGCTAATAGATTCAATAAGATTAAAACAACCTTTATTACGTTTTAATTCAAGTTTTAACTCTTTTTTTCAAATTTCGGAGTTTTCACGAATTTTTGATCCAAATTATTATAGATTAGGTAAAATTGGTCGCATTCAATTAAATAAACGTTTAGTTATCTCAATTAATAGTCGATATCAGACAATTACATATGAAGACATTTTTGCAATAATAGATAAATTAATAAGTTTATCTATTTCGAAAACTCTTCCAGACGATATTGATCATTTAAAAAATCGAAGAGTAAGATCCGTTGGAGAACTATTACAGAATTTGTTTCGAATAGGATTTCAACGATTAGTTCGAAAAGTCCGGAATCAAACTACGGATACAACACATTTATTAAGTTTTAACATTTTAAATTCAACTGTAAAAGAATTTTTTGGATCAAGTCAATTATCTCAATATCTTGACCAAACTAATCCATTATCTTCATTAACTCATAGACGTCGTATTAGTGGTTTAGGACCAGGGGGGTTTGAACGAGATCGAATTAGTTTTTCAGTGCGCGATATTCATCCAAGTCATTATGGAAGGATATGTCCTATTGAAACGCCGGAAGGACAAAATGTCGGTTTAATTGCTTCATTAACTACATCAGCAAGAGTCAATAAATTAGGGTTTTTAGAAACACCATTTTGGAAAGTTGTAAATGGTAAGGTTTTAAAAACAAAAATTCCTATTTATTTAACCCCCGATATTGAAGATTTATACAAAATTGCACCCGCTGATCTTGCTATAACATCAAACAATTATTTGGTACAAAATGTTATACCAGTTCGCTATAAACAAGATTTTATAAACGTTTCACCTGCAGAAGTTGATTTCATTTCAATCTCTCCAATTCAAGTCGTTTCTGTAGCGGCATCTTTAATTCCTTTTTTCGAACATGATGATGCAAATAGAGCATTAATGGGATCAAACATGCAGCGTCAATCTGTTCCGTTACTACTACCACAAAAACCAATTATTGGAACTGGATTAGAAAATCAAATTGCTACTGACTCGGGCATGATTATTAATGCAAAAGTTTCTGGAATTGTCGAATCTGTAACTTCAACAAAAATTAGTATACGAACCTCAAAAGGTCATAAAACACTTTATAAATTACAAAAATATTTACGTTCAAATCAAGAGACTTGTATTAATCATCGCCCAATTATTTGGAAAGGTGAGACTGTTCAATCGGGTCAAATTTTAACCGATGGTCCTAGTATTAGTTCAAACGAACTTGCTTTAGGTCAAAATCTTTTAATTGGGTATATGCCATGGCAAGGTTATAATTTTGAAGATGCTATATTAATAAGTGAACGTTTAATTTATGATGACGTTTTTACATCTATTCATATTGAAAGATATAAAGTGGATATCGATCGTTCATCAGATTTTCCTGAACAAACAACTAAAAATATCCCAAATTTAACGTCCGCTGAAATAGAAAATTTAAATAACGATGGAATTGTAACAGTTGGGACTTTTGTTAGACCAGGCGATATTTTAGTAGGTAAAGTGACTGCAAATGATAATTCTGAACAATTACCGGAAGCGAAATTATTACGTGCAATATTTGGAGCAAAATCAAAAGGCATAAAAGACACTTCTTATAGAATGCCTGATGGTGAATATGGTCGTGTTATTGAAACTATTACATTTAATCGGAGAACAAGTTTAGCTTACAAATTTGAAAAGATTTATATATTTATTGCACAAATTCGAAAGATCCAAGTTGGTGATAAAATTGCAGGACGTCATGGAAATAAAGGAATAATATCAAGAATTTTAGCTCGACAAGATATGCCTTTTTTACCCAATGGTCGACCATTAGATATTATATTAAATCCTTTAGGTGTTCCTTCTCGTATGAATGTTGGTCAATTATATGAGTGCTTATTAGGTTTAGCTGGTGACAAATTAAATTGTCGGTTTAAAATTTTACCATTCGATGAAATGTATGGATTAGAAATGTCACGAATTTTGATTAATAAAAAACTTCGTCAAGCTTCGATTATTAATGATGAAAGTTGGTTATTTAATCCTTATGCTCCAGGAAAAATGGTTCTTTTAGATGGACGAACAGGAAAAGAATTTGAAAATCCCGTAACTGTTGGTAATGCCTATATGTTGAAACTAATTCATTTAGTAGACGATAAAATTCATGCCCGCTCGACGGGTCCTTATTCACTTATTACTCAACAACCTTTACGTGGAAAAGCTCAACATGGTGGTCAAAGATTTGGTGAAATGGAAGTTTGGGCTTTAGAAGGATTTGGTGCAAGTTTTACGTTAAAGGAATTATTAACAATTAAATCAGATGATATGGAAGGTCGAAATGAAACTTTAAATGTTATTGTTAAAGGTCAAAAAATTTCTAAATTTGGAATACCAGAATCTTTCAAAGTTTTACTTCAAGAATTACGTTCAATTGGATTAGATATGAGTACCTATAAACTTGAGCGATTTAGCTCTCCAATTAATTGTCAAATTGAAGTTAATTTAATAGAAAAATACAATTCATTTTTGAAAACATTTAACACAACTTCTAATTTAAGTGATATATCTTTTTAAATAACGTTATGATAGAATCTGTAAAAGAATTTGATTATATTAAAATAAAATTAGCATCGCCTCTAAGAATTTTACAATGGGCAAATCGCAGATTACCAAATGGACAATTTGTCGGAGAAGTTCAAAAATCAGAAACGATAAATTATCGAACATTTAAACCAGAAATGGATGGATTGTTTTGTGAACGAATCTTTGGACCAAGTAAGAGTTTAGAATGTGCCTGTGGTAAGTATAAAAGAGTACGTTATGAAGGTTTAATTTGTGATAGATGTGGGGTTGAACTAACAGAATCCAGAGTCCGACGTCATCGAATGGGTTATATTAATTTAATTTATCCAGTTGCTCATGTTTGGTATATTAATAGTCGTCCAAATTTTTTAGCTTTATTATTAGAAGTTGAAGATATTGAAAAAACCTTTAATACAGCTTACACTGTTTATTCTAATGAATGTACGAAGGAAAAGTGTTGCAAAAAAGTAAAACCAACACCTAGATTTAAAAAAGTAAAACCAACACCTGCAAAAGTAGTTGCATTATGGGATGAACGGATAAAACGGATAAAGCTTTCTTCAATTACTTATTTTATTGCAGAAGATGAAATTTCATTTTATGGATTACATTGGGATCTTCAACAATATCGACATTTTCGTTTAATTGGATCAACTAATTATCCATTAAAACCGTATCCAAAACTTCGTGAAAATAAACTTCGCTATCATACTCCAAAATATTTATTGCGCGCTACCCCCAATTTTTTAATTGGAACTCCCGTAATCAAAAGAGAATTAGAGCAATTAAACTTAAACGCAGAAATCTATCGGACAAGACTTTTTATTTTAAATTGTAGCGAAATATTACAAAAAAACCCATTGTATTATCAATTTTCAAATTGGTTTCGGAAATGGGAGCAAGAAAGATTATATAAATTACGAAAACAAGCTATAAAAAGAATTCGAATTTTAGAAAATTTGTTAGGAACAAGAGCTAATCCTGCATGGATGATTTTGACAATTTTGCCTGTAATTCCGCCAGCTTTACGACCAATGATTCAATTAGAAGGGGGTCGTTTTGCGACATCAGATTTAAATGAATTATATAGACGTATAATTACACGAAATAATAGATTACTACGATTATTAGAAATTGACGCACCTCAATTAATCATTCGAAATGAAAAACGGATGTTACAGGAAGCTGTAGATACTTTAATTGATAACGGGAAACGTGGGAAAATTGCTTTAAGTGCTAATCATCGACCATTAAAATCTTTGTCGGATATTATTAAAGGAAAATATGGTCGATTTCGTCAAAATTTACTAGGAAAACGTGTTGATTATTCTGGTCGTTCTGTAATAGTTGTAGGCCCAACATTAAAATTAAATCAATGTGGTTTACCTTATGAAATGGCTTTAGAATTATTTCAGCCTTTTATTATTAGAGAATTAATAAATCAAGGTTTGGCTAGTAACATGAAAATTGCAAAAAATTTAATACAACAAAATGAAACAATTATTGATCCAGTTTTGGAAAAAGTTTTAAGACATCATCCAATATTTTTAAATCGTGCTCCAACCCTTCATCGTCTTGGAATTCAAGCATTTGAACCTTTGTTGATTCAAGGCCGTGCAATTAAATTACATCCACTAGTTTGTTCTGCATTTAATGCAGATTTTGATGGGGATCAAATGGCCGTTCATATTCCGCTCTCATTAGAAGCGCAGGCTGAATGTTACATGTTAATGTTCGCTCCGTATAATTTTTTATCCCCCGCAAACGGAGAGCCAATAATTATGCCAAGTCAAGATATGGTATTAGGTTGTTATTACTTAACATTAACAAATATTTCAAGTTTATTAGGTTCGAATCATTATTTTTCAAGTTTTGATGATGTTCTTTTAGCATATCAACAAGATTTATTAGAAATTCATAGTTTAATTTGGGTAAAAGATTTATTTGATTTAAATGAGAAAACAGAAATAATTAAAGTGCATAAGTTAAACGATGGTAGTTTTATTGAATATTCAAAAAATTTACAAGTTCGAAAAACAGGTATGAACAAAAAAATTATTCAGTATATTAAAACAACCACTGGTCGGGTAATTTTCAATTATACAATTCAAAAAACTGTAAACCTTTTATAATAATTTAGGATTTATGAAAAATTATATTTATCAAAATAATTTAATCGGAAAAAAACAATTGCGTGAAATACTGGGTTGGAGTTTTACAAATTATGACTCCATGCAAGCTTGTTCTTTAGCTGATGAACTAAAATATTTAGGATTTAAATATGCAACTAATGCTGGGATTTCAATTAGTATTGAAGATTTACAAGTTCCTTTTATTAAAAATTTAATGTTAAAAAAGGCAAATGAAGAAATCATTAATTCTGAAAAAATTTTTTTAAAAGGAAAAATAACGAAAGTTGAACAATTTCAAAAAATTATTGATACATGGAGTTTAACAAGTGAATCATTAAAAAATCAAATTATTCATTATTTTAAAAATTATGATCCTTTAAATTCTGTCTATATTATGGCTTTTTCTGGTGCACGTGGAAATTTATCTCAAGTTCGTCAATTAATTGGAATGCGGGGCTTAATGTCTGATCCAAGTGGCGAAATTATGAATTTACCAATTAAACATAATTTTCGTGAAGGATTAACCATTACTGATTATTTAATGTCTGGTTACGGAGCGCGAAAAGGTATTGTTGATACCGCATTAAAAACAGCAAATTCAGGGTATTTAACTCGTCGATTAATTGATGTAGCTCAAGATATTTTGATACGTGAAAAAGACTGTAAAACAAAGAACTCAATTTTAATTTTACGAAAAAATTTTTCTCGTGAAATTATTGGACGAATTTTAAATAAGGAAATAAAAGATCCAAATAATTTAGAAATAATTGCCAAAAAAAATTCTCATATTACAGCTACTTTAATTGAAACACTAAAACAAAAAAAAATTTCTAAAATTTATTTACGTTCACCCCTAACTTGTACATTACACCGAGCGATTTGCCAACAGTGTTATGGTTGGGATTTATCTACTGAAAATTTAATTGATATTGGTGAAGCAATTGGAATTATTGCAGGTCAATCAATTGGTGAACCAGGTACACAGTTAACGATGCGAACATTTCATACAGGTGGTATTTTTACATCTGAAATAAGCCAACAAATTGTAAGTCCTATACGGGGAATTATTCGTTTTTCAAGATTATTAGAAACAGTATCATTAAGAACAAATCGAGGGGAAGAAGTTTTAGTGACAAAAAATTCTGGTTCATTTATCTTGATTCCGGATTCTAAGGCTGAGCCCATCAATAGATTTGAAGTTTCAAGAAATACAATTATGTTTCCTAAACATAATCAATATATTCAAAAAGATACTGTTATTGGCGAATTAATTAATGTTGATAAACAATTAAAACGGGAAATAAAACCTATAATAGCCGATACGTCGGGTGAAATTATTATTCCCAAATTAAAAACTAGGATAAACAGTTTAAATAATAATAAATTTTTATGGATTCTTTCTGGTCAACTTTATAATAGTCCATTAAATTCATATATTAATTTTCACTCCAATTATAAAATAAATCAAAATAGTTATATTTTTCGTACAAAAATTATAAATTCTTATCAAGGTAAAGTCGAATATGTAAATAATAAAAAAAGTTTATATCAACGACATATTATTTTAAATCATAAGTTGTGTTATTTAGATAAAACTGTTTTTTTCCAATTAAGTAAAAAATTAGGAAACGCTTATGCAATAGCAAAAATTAAAAACCAAAGTTATTTATTTAATATAGTAGTTCGAAATTCAAAAACATATTTAAAAAGTACTCGAAAACAAAAATTTGCTAAGTTAATTACAAATAGTTTTAAAACGAAAACAGGTGGGATTATATTTTATGATTGGCGAATTATTTCACGAATTACGTCTTCAAAAAATAGAATTTATTTTTGTGATCATCAAGACGGTTATACGCTCAATCATCAATTTAATGAACCTAACGAACGATATTATATTGATTTAACTAACCCAAATAATTTTAATAACGAAGATTTTAATAATTATTTTTCAAAAAATTTATACAGAACAGTTTTTTGGTTAGAAGAAGAAACTCATAATTTGACGCTTGAAACAAAAAAATTATTGGTTAAAAATTGTGACTTTATTTCGAAAAATTTTGAAATCGTATCAGGTCATTTCTCGAAAACTTCTGGATTTGTTACTATTGAGAATAAAAATAATTTAACACAGAAGATTTTAATTAAATCTGGTTTAATCTATGAAGGTAAAAAAATCTCTACAAAGTTAAATCAACAAGACCCAAATCATAATTCAAAAAAATTATTTTTTCCAGGTGAAACAATTTTCGAAAATATTCATATTACTGAGCCATCTTTATGCGAAACTATAACTGAAAAATTTGAACCCCAATTACTAGTTCGTCCTATAAAATTATATGAATTTCCTCAAATTAAAAAGTTAAATTCTAGTTTCAACAATTTTCATAATATCGGAAAAAATCTTATCGTTAAGCCGTATGCACATTTTGTTTATCAATCAAGTCAACGAATTAAAACAAATAATTCATTAAATTTAATTACGCAATTTTTATATTTTAGAACTAATAATTCTTCTCTTAATAATTTCAGTGTTCAACTAATAAATAATAAACAACAAAAGACACTCGGATTTGAAATTGTTAATGTATTAACTTTAAATAGTCATATTTCTCCAAGTCTAAAATATAAAAATTTGGAATCAGCTGCTTTGATTCAAAACCATCAATTTATTGATCTATACACAGTTCTGGTTTATTTACAAGCAAAAAATTTAAACTCGCTTGAAATTGTTAAAGTTAAAATTAACAAACAAAATGTGAAACAAATTTTAATAATTTCAAATGAAAATTGTATTAAAATTCCAAAATATCTACTTCCAAAGCACAATCTTAATGATTTTATTTTAAATACTAATAACGCAAATTATATTGGGAAAATTATTATAGAAAGTGAAAAATTTTTTACTATTCAAAAAGGTCGTCCATATTTTTTTCCAAAGTGTCAAGTAGAAAAATTAAACACACAAAGTAATCTAACATATAACTATTTACCTATAAATCGAATTAATACTAAACTAAAAAATAATAAAAACTTATCTTTAAACTATTATGATCGTTTTAAGGTAAAATTAAAAACGAATCCTAAAAATTATTTTAAAGAAAATATTTCATGGCAATTAACTAGTAATAAAATTAAGTTTAAATTAGGAATTAATTTATCAAAATTATTTTTGAAAAGACAAGGAAAATTGTACAGTTCATTGGTTCCTAGATTTTTAAAACAATTTATTATTAAATCGGAAAAAAAGACTAATTTAAGTAATTCAAACCTATTTCAGTATCCGGAAAAACTTAAATTAAGCTTTAAATTAGATCGTACACTTTTATTGCGAGGTTATCAATCATCATGTTTAACTTTTATAAAATTCATGGAATACCCGTTGACGAAATCAACTAAATCGGTAGGTTTATATTCAATTACTGAAGATCTATTTCAAGAAGAATTAAATAGTGTTTTTTGTCATAATAATCAATTTTTAGAAGAGGGTGATACAATTGGTCTACTGAATCTTGAAAAAGAAATTACAGGTGATATTGTACAAGGTTTACCCAGAATTGAAGAAATTCTCGAGGCTCGTAAAAAGCACCAAGGTATTAAAAAATTACCAACTAGTAGTAAAACTGGTCTATTAACTCAAATAACCAGTTTAGACGAAAATTTTGAATTTCATAAATTAGCAACTCCATTAAAAGAAAATGAAAAAATAAACCCACATAAATTACTAAAAATTTATTTTAACTATTATGGTTTACTGAAACCATTTTTTTCGGATAATAAAAATTCCCTTATTTATGCTCGCTTAATTGATAATTTTGAAGGAACTTATAAAAGTTTTAAAAAAGTTCAATCATTCATTCTGAATTCTGTTCAAAGTGTTTATCAATCACAAGGTGTGACAATTAATGATAAACATATAGAAGTTATAATCCAACAAATGACAACAAAAGTATTAATTACAGATGAAGGAAATACACCGTTATTAAAACGTGAAGTAATTAATCTGTATCATATTAATTCTATTAATAAAATTATTGAAAAAGAAAATAAACAAAAAGCTTACTATTTACCTTTACTTTTTGGTATTACGAGAGCTGCGTTAAATAATCCAAGTTTTATTTCAGCTGCAAGCTTCCAAGAAACAACACGAGTTTTAACAAAAGCAGCAATTGAAGGACGAATTGATTGGTTACGAGGCTTAAAAGAAAATATTATTATTGGTCATTTAATTCCTGCTGGGACTGGTTCAAGAAATTTTAAATCCAGTTTTAATATTTAATATGGAAACTATTTATATAGTAGACAATTTTGTCAGTAATTTGTTATAATTTAGTTAAATACTATAAAAAATCTTATGTCTAATATAAGTTTATCAAAATTATTAGAAGCCGGAGTCCATTTTGGGCACAAATCTTATCGTTGGAATCCTAAAATGTTTCCATATATTTTTAGTGAAGTTAATAATGTTCATATTCTTGATTTAGTTCAATGTGCAAATTTTTTAAATCGAGCAACAGAGTATTTAAATAAAGCAGCATCAGAAAATAAAACATTTCTTTTTATTGGAACAAAACGACAGGCTAGTACATTAATTGCAAAAGAAGCTGAACGATCAAATTCTTATTATGTTAATCATCGTTGGTTAGGCGGAATGTTAACAAATTGGTCAACAGTAAAAGAAAGAATTAAACGATTAAAAGATTTAGAAGAACAAGAAACTGCAAATATATTTGATTTACTAACTAAAAAAGAAGCCGCATTGCGTCGAAAAGAATTAAAAAAATTGCGAAAACATCTAGATGGAATTAAAGAAATGAAACAATTGCCGGATGTTGCAATTGTTATTGATCAAAAACGAGAAATAACAGCAATTCGTGAATGTCGAAAATTAGGAATCCCAATTGTTTCAATTTTAGATACAAATTGCGATCCAGATTTAATTGACATTCCTATTCCTGGAAATGATGATGCGGTTCGATCTATTAAATTAATTCTTCAAACATTGACTGACAGTATTATTAACGGTCAATCAAGAATTTAATCTACTAAAATTAAAAATAGTTTAAATTTTATAATTTAAAATAAGTGAAAAGGATTTAAAATTTTCCTCGTTTGATATTGTGGTTGAAATGAACCAACAAAATTTTTGGACGATTCATGAAGATGTAACGATGTCTATTGATTTTTTATTACGAGGTGAAGAATATCTTGAACAAGTTCGTTTCATATCTTTATTAAATGATATTAAAATATCAACAGAACAAAGTGCTATTCAAAAAGGTCTATTTGGCTCCTCAGACCGCTTATCTTTAACGGAGACTTGGCATTCTTTAAATCTTTCAACTGATAGTCATAAAGTCGAGTTAAAATTAAAACCTTTAGTCATTTATTCCTATTCAATTTCAACAAATTTATTAAAAGAAGTTCTTCTGAAAATGGGTATTCATTTCATTTTCACAAATGAGGTTAAGAAAGCAAGTATAATAATTGGATTGAAACGCTATTTAAAAAAAAATAATAATTTAATTCATATGGCAACGAATTATGGAATTCCGATTTATACTTTTAATTTTATTAGTTATTATCAATTAGTTCGATTATTTTCAGTTATGAGTTAATCAATAATATCAAAGAGAAATTTTAAAAGTCTTAACTAAATCTTCTAAATTTCTCTTTGATATTATTGATTAAGATACTTGTTTTTTACTGAAAAATATGCTACCTTTATTCAAGGAATTATAGAAATTTGGCGGGATATAGCTCAGCTTGGTAGAGCACCTGCTTTGGGAGCAGGGTGTCGTAGGTTCAAATCCTACTATCCCGATTAGAATTAGAAATCTTGTAGCGAGTTTCAGATACTACTAATTTACCAGATTTATCCTGACAATTAAATATATAGGTTATTGACATATTAATATTTAATTATTATATTATATACATAATTATTAATATCTATTAGAATAAAACCAAGTTTATTAGTTACTAAAAAAATTATTATGATAAAAATAAATAAAGAAGATCTTCTTGAATTAAGAGGTAAGTACTTTCAGTTTGTTCGTCATTGTTATCAAACAGTGGCTAAATCATTAGGATTTCCGGAAATTCGTGGTATGCAGATATTACCACCTGAAGAAAATTATTGGTGGGTTCGAGAAGCCGCACCTGGTGATGATTTACCCTTACGTCGTTTAAGATTTCCGCCTCTGGCACAACCAAAAAATTATTTTGAAGTATTATTTGGAGATCGTCCAAAACCAGCATCTACTCCAAGAGTCTATTATGAAAATGCTAGTGAGGGTTTTTATAGTTATTATATAGAAAATTATAAAAATCTACGTTTTTTACCTGATTGGTTTTCAGAATTTCTTCAAATGAAACTTCATATCTATAATGATCTTTCAATACTAGAGTTAGGTCGTGAAGCCTTATTTGTAGTAGTACTTACTTATTATTACACAATTGTTGTTCGAGTTGCTCTTGGTTGGTTTGTTAGTATAAACCCTTACGTTTTTCCGTTCTCATATCTCATTATGTTTGTTGACTGGGTTGATGAAGTTGTTACAAGTCTAATGCCCGTTTTAGGTGGTTTCGGAATTGGGACGCCACTTTTATTTATATATGTTGGTAAATTTGCTGATTATGTAAATAATTTAGTATTTACCATGCCTTATTTACCCTCAGAAGGTTTCTTTAAAAAAACGTTTCTACAAGGACAAATAAAAGATGTATTAATTTTTAAAGATTTACCATATCTTTGGTATAAGTATTCAATACCAAATGAAATAAGAGAATTTTGGTATACTGAACGTCGAGATATTTTAAAATTTATGCAGAAAGCTTATGGCCAATTGGATATGAGGATTTTACCTGATCGTTTAATAGAAGATCCAATTCCACTCGGAATTTATCAAAGTAGTTCTTTATTTGAACAATTAAATGGAAAAGAAGCTCATTTAATTCATAATAATTCTGAACAAATTTTAACAACTACACTTCTTTCATTTGATTATCAAACATTATTTCATAGTACCCTAAATGGATTAAACTAATTTGGATCGTTTAGTAAAATCTATTCGAGACTCAATTTAAAACAAATAATTTAAGAGATTAGTGGAGGTCAGTAATGTTTTAAAGTAAGTTTTGAGTGAAAAAAGAGTAAATTAAATTAATAATAAAGAGTAAAAATTAACTTTCACTAATATAGAGGAATTAAATAATTTTTAAATTTGAAAATTATTTAATTCTTTAGAGTAAACTTCAACATTTCCAATGATTTTAGATTTTGATTAAAAATTTCCAAATTTAATATTTCCTATTAAAAAATTTTTTATTTTATATAACGGTTTACTCTTTTTTAAAATTAAATTATTTTTTAAAGTTATTTATTTGTTTTTTAGTTTTAGCGGCTTGAATTTATGATTTTGTATATTACGAATCGAGATCATTAGATAAAAACAAATTAATTTTTAAAAAAATTACGGATATTTTAAGAGAGTTTGATCCTGGCTCAGGATGAACGCTGGCGGTATGCCTTATACATGCAAGTCGTACGAGAGTTTTTAACTCAAGTGGCGGACGGGTGAGTAACACGTAAGAATTTACCTTTAGGAGGGGGACAACAAATGGAAACAGTTGCTAATACCCCATATGCTATTAAGTGAAATGAAATTTTTTTCGCCTAAAGAGAAGCTTGCGGCTGATTAGCTTGTTGGTAGGGTAATAGCCTACCAAGGCGACGATCAGTATCTGGTTTGAGAGGACGATCAGACACACTGGAACTGAGACACGGTCCAGACTCCTACGGGAGGCAGCAGTAGGGAATCTTCCGCAATGGGCGAAAGCCTGACGGAGCAATACCGCGTGAGGGATGAATGCCTATGGGTTGTAAACCTCTTTTTTCAGGGAGGAATAAATGACGTGTACCTGAAGAATAAGCATCGGCTAACTCCGTGCCAGCAGCCGCGGTAAGACGGAGGATGCAAGTGTTATCCGGAATCACTGGGCGTAAAGCGTCTGTAGGTGGCACATTAAGTCAACTGTTAAATCTTGAAGCTCAACTTCAAACTTGCAGTCGAAACTAGTGAGCTAGAGTATAGTAGAGGTAAAGGGAATTTCCAGTGGAGCGGTGAAATGCGTAGAGATTGGAAAGAACACCGATGGCGAAGGCACTTTACTGGGCTATTACTGACACTCAGAGACGAAAGCTAGGGTAGCAAATGGGATTAGATACCCCAGTAGTCCTAGCTGTAAACAATGGATACTAGGTGTTGAACAGATTGAACTGTGCAGTACCAAAGCTAACGCGTTAAGTATCCCGCCTGGGAAGTATGCTCGCAAGAGTGAAACTCAAAGGAATTGACGGGGGCCCGCACAAGCGGTGGAGCATGTGGTTTAATTCGATGCAACGCGAAGAACCTTACCAGGGTTTGACATGATACGAATTTCTTTGAAAGAAGAAAGTGCCTTTTGGAACGTATACACAGGTGGTGCATGGCTGTCGTCAGCTCGTGTCGTGAGATGTTGGGTTAAGTCCCGCAACGAGCGCAACCCTTATTTTTAGTTGCCTTTTGGAACTCTAGAAAGACTGCCGGTTATAAACCGGAGGAAGGCGGGGATGACGTCAAGTCAGCATGCCCCTTACACCCTGGGCTACACACGTGCTACAATGGGCGAGACAATGAGTTGCAAATCCGCGAGGATTAGCTAATCTATAAACTCGTTCTAAGTTCGGATTGCAGGCTGCAACTCGCCTGCATGAAGTTGGAATCGCTAGTAATCGCTGGTCAGCTACACAGCGGTGAATTCGTTCCCGGGCCTTGTACACACCGCCCGTCACACCATGGAAGCTGGTTATACCCGAAGTCGTTACTCTAACCTTTTTTGGAGGGGGATGCCTAAGGTAGAATTAGTGACTGGGGTGAAGTCGTAACAAGGTAACCGTACTGGAAGGTGCGGTTGGATCACCTCCTTTTAAATTCAAAAATAAATATGAAGCTTAAATTTCTATATTAGGGCTATTAGCTCAGTTGGTTAGAGCGCACCCCTGATAAGGGTGAGGTCTCTGGTTCAAATCCAGAATGGCCCAACGGGGGTATAGCTCAGTTGGTAGAGCACCGTCTTTGCACGGCGGTTGTCAGCGGTTCGAATCCGCTTACCTCCAAAATTTTATTATTATAATAAATTGTTTTAAATTCAAGGAACTAAGAGTTTATGGGGGATACCTTGGCATTCAGAAGCGATGAAGGACGTGGTTACCGACGAAACGCTTCGGGGAGCTGGAAACAAGCTATGATCCGGAGGTCTCCGAATGAGGCAACTTGATAACTACTTATTGAATATATAAATAAGAAAGAGCGAACCTAGGGAACTGAAACATCTTAGTACCTAGAGGAAAAGAAAGTAAAAACGATTCCCTTAGTAGCGGCGAGCGAAACGGGAAAAGCCTAAACTTATAGATAAGGGTAGTGGGATAATCAAAAATGATTAAATGTAACAATTAGATGAATAAGTTGGAATACTTAACCATAGAAAGTGATAGTCTTGTAATCAAAAATTGAAACAATCAAGATTAAATCCCAAGTAGCATGGAGCACGTGAAATTCCGTGTGAATCTGCGAGGACCACCTCGTAAGGCTAAATATTACTGAATGACCGATAGTGGAAAAGTACCGTGAGGGAAAGGTGAAAAGAACCCCGGGAGGGGAGTGAAAAGAACATGAAACCATAAACTTACAATCAGTAGGAGGACAACTAAAATGTCTGACTGCGTGCCTGTTGAAGAATGAGCCGGCGACTTATAGTTAGTGGCAGGTTAAAACATTTAAATGTTGGAGCCATAGTGAAAGCGAGCCTGAATAAGGCGTTAGTCTCTAATTATAGACCCGAACCCGGATGATCTAACCATGGTCAGGTTGAAGCTTAGGTAATACTAAGTGGAGGACCGAACCGACTGATGTTGAAAAATCAGCGGATGAATTGTGGTTAGGGGTGAAATGCCAATCGAATTCGGAGCTAGCTGGTTCTCCCCGAAATGCGTTTTGGCGCAGCGATAAATGTTATAATTTAGGGGTAAAGCACTGTTACGTATGCGGGCTGGTAATTCGGTACCAAATCGTTGCAAACTAAGAATACTAAATGTACAATTTATCAGTGAGACTGTGGGGGATAAGCTTCATTGTCAAGAGGGAAACAGCCCAGAGCACCAGTTAAGGCCCTTAAATAATTACTAAGTGATAAAGGAAGTGGGAGTGCAGAAACAATCAGGAGGTTTGCTTAGAAGCAGCAATCCTTTAAAGAGTGCGTAATAGCTCACTGATCGAGTAAACCTGCGCCGAAAATGTACGGGACTAAGTAATTTGCCGAAACTGTGCGATATATTAAATATATCGGTAGGGGAGCGTTCTGTTGTAGGTTGAAGTATTAGCGTAAGCGGATATGGACGAAGCAGAAGTGAGAATGTCGGCTTGAGTAGCGAAAATATAGGTGAGAATCCTATACCCCGAAAACCCAAGGTTTCCTCCGGAAGGCTCGTCCGCGGAGGGTAAGTCAGGACCTAAGGCGAGACTGAAAAGTGTAGTCGATGGATAACGGGTTAATATTCCTGTACCATTATTTATTGATATCGAAGGACGGAGAAGGCTAATTTGGCCGGAGATTGGTATTCCGGTTTAAGTGTCAAGGTGTGTACGGTGAAAACGTACTATTGAACTGAGGCATGAATACGAGACGCTAAGGCGTTGGAGCAAAAGATGTCATACTTCCAAGAAAAGCTCGCACTGTCATAAATGAATAATGCCTGTACCATAACCGACACAGGTGGGTAGGTAGAGTATACTAAGGGGCGCGAGATAACTCTCTCTAAGGAACTCGGCAAAATAACTCCGTAACTTCGGGAAAAGGAGTGCCTTATTTTTAAGGTTGCAATAACAAGATCCAAGCAACTGTTTATCAAAAACACAGGTCTCCGCTAAGTCGTAAGACGATGTATGGGGGCTGACGCCTGCCCAGTGCCAGAAGGTTAAAGAAGCTGGTTAGCAATAGCGACGCTGGTAACTGAAGCCCTGGTGAACGGCGGCCGTAACTATAACGGTCCTAAGGTAGCGAAATTCCTTGTCGGGTAAGTTCCGACCCGCACGAAAGGCGTAATGATTTGGATACTGTCTCAGAGAGGGGCTCGGTGAAATAGACTTGTCTGTGAAGATGCGGACTACCTGCACCTGGACAGAAAGACCCTATGAAGCTTTACTGTAACTTGAAATTGAAATTGGACTTTATTTGCGCAGTATAGGTGGGAGGCTTAGAAAGATTTTCGTGGAAATACTGGAGCCATCAGTGAGATACCACCCCTATAATGTTAGATTTCTAACTTTTACCATTATCTGGTGAAAGAACAGTTTCAGGCGGGCAGTTTGACTGGGGCGGTCGCCTCCCAAATGGTAACGGAGGCGCACAAAGGTTTCCTCTGAACGGGTAGAAATCGTATCTAGAGTGTAAAGGCAAAAGGGAGCTTGACTGTGAGACTTACAAGTCAAGCAGGGACGAAAGTCGGTCTTAGTGATCTGACGGTGCTGAGTGGAAAGGCCGTCACTCAACGGATAAAAGTTACTCTAGGGATAACAGGCTGATCTCCCCCAAGAGTTCACATCGACGGGGAGGTTTGGCACCTCGATGTCGGCTCATCGCATCCTGGGGCGGTAGTACGTCCCAAGGGTTGGGCTGTTCGCCCATAAAAGCGGTACGCGAGCTGGGTTCAGAACGTCGTGAGACAGTTCGGTCCATATCCGGTGTAGGCGTTAGAATATTGAGAGGAGCTTTCTTTAGTACGAGAGGACCGAGAAGGACATACCTCTGGTGTACCAGTTATTGTGCCAATGGTAAACGCTGGGTAGCTATGTATGGAGTGGATAACCGCTGAAAGCATCTAAGTGGGAAGCCCACCTCAAGATGAGTATTCTCATCACGTGAGTGAGTAAGGTCACGGTAAGACTAACCGTTATATAGGCATTAAGTATAAATATAGTAATATATGAGCTGAGATGTCCTAACAGATCGAGGACTTGAATTTTTTTAGTTATTATCTTATTAATTAAGTATTATCTTATTAATTAAGATAAAAATAATTACTTTACTAAATTAAAGAAAATTTAATAAAGTAGTTATTTTGCTTTGGTGTTTTTAGTGCATGTGCGGAACCACACTGATCCATCTCGAACTCAGTTGTGAAACGTTGTAAATCGGTGAAAATATTTGGAGAGACATCTTCTGAGAAAATAACTCAATGCCAAAGTTAAAAAAAAAAAAAATGAATTAATTTATTGTTGTTTGTGACTTAAATCTTCGTTTTTATAAATTACCTACAATTCAGTTAATTCGTCAAGTTATTATTTAACGAGTATATAGGGTACTATTGGATGTAATAAAACTAAACAAATAAGCACTGGAATAACTAGTAAAGGTAATTTGATTCTACTATAGCGGTCCATCCGAGCTTGTTTTTGTTGCTTTCTTTTCGATTATGTTCTTTTATTTAATCGAGATTTTTCATGTAAGCAATGTTAATTTTGATTAAAAAAAATTCAACTCTTTAGTTAATTTTTTTTAATCAAAACTGATCGTAATACTTTTGAATCAGCTTTTAAATGATCTAAAAATATTTGAACATATTTAGGAATACTTGAAAAATTGAGTTGAATATAACTCCCTCGTGATTTATCTAGTATTGAGTACGATAATTTATGTTTACCTCGCGAAATAACGGAAATATCACAAACATTAAATTTTCTTAAGCTTTTGGCATAATTAAAAACCCAACTTTTTAATTCATTATCATTAAACTCTTCAGTCAATAATATCATGATTTCATATTTTTTCAAAATTTCCATAAACTAAATTTTTTTTTAACTTATAATTATACTTAGAATGTTTACCTACCTTACTAAAAATTTTCGAAAAAATCAATGGTTAATTTTAATGAATTAAACCATTGATTTTTGCTTAAGAAATAATAATAATATAGTAAATATTAACTAACCTAATAAATTTTACGAAATCTTTCTTTATCATGTTAGTTGCACATTTCTTAGAATTTATTATAAAAATTCAGTTTTTAATGACTCTATTTTAATAGGCTAATCCTAAACTACGTGTTGTTTCTGCTCCTAAATAAACTCGTACACTTAAAAAATCCGTTGGACATGCAGTTTCACAGCGTTTACAACCAACACAATCTTCTACACGAGGAGATGAGGCAATTTGACCTGCTTTACAACCATCCCATGGTACCATTTCTAAAACATCAGTAGGACATGCACGGACACATTGTGTACAGCCAATACATGTATCATAGATTTTAACAGTATGTGACATTATTTAATTATTTTAAATAAATTTATATATTTTATGTACTAGTAATGATTTATCGTTATTTAATACTATTGACGTGATAATCTTTGAACTTGTTGAATCGCTAATCGACCAATGTTAAATAATGCCCATGATGCTGCTACTAACAAAGGAGCACCAATAACTAATAAACGAGTATCCATATGTTTGTTTTTAATAAATTGAAATTGTATAAAAAAATACTATACCGCACTAATTTTTTTAAAAAATATTTTTTGCAAAAAAAAACATTTTTATACTCTAATTACTACTAGAGATTATTATAATGCGAATTTAACTAAGTTTTAAAAAAAAAAAAAGTTATACATTTTTTCATTTTTAAATTATAATTACGGGTAATAAATTATTCACCTTTTTTAAACAAATATGTTACAAACACTTATCGATTTTTTTAAAGCTAACAAAAACATCCGCAACGTTGCTTTAGGCGTTGCTCTTAGTACTGCGGGTTATATCAGCTCCAAGTTGATTAAAAAAACTAAACCGATCCCAACGGAAGATGAACAATCTCCGATTAAAGAATCGGAAATTGAAAATAACCATTCCATTGACTCTTTAGCAGAGATCGATGAATCAGTTGATTCATCAATGGAAAGCGAGGAATCAACTAAAGAAAAAACCGAGTCTGATGAAAGTGATGATTAATTGTGATGATTAATTGTCAGATAAAAGGGATGATTAATTAAAGCTTCAAGTTATAAATTAATCATCTCGACAAATTTAAACAAATGTTGCTCGGTTGTTCCGATTTAATGAGTACTTTAGTTTTAGTGTGCAAATTTAAGTCTAAAGGCAATACCCAGATTCGAACTGGGGAATCGAAGATTTGCAATCTACTGCCTTACCACTTGGCGATATTGCCTAATAATCAACGTCTGGTAGAATACTAAAGATTTTACCATACGTTGATTAATAAATCAAAAATAAATAATCCGATAGAAAATAAAGTATTATTTAGTATTCGGATCTACAAATAAAATCGATGAAACTCCGGCAGATAAGTCTAAATTCATTAAAGTTTCAATCATATGTGGATATTCTTCTAGATTATAAGAAACTTCAACAAATCGACTATGTTTTCTAATTTCAAAATGTTCCCGTGAATCTTTATCCACATGTGGCGACCGTAAAATACAATAAATTCGTTTCCGATTTGGTAACTGTACAGTGTTTTGCTTAGGAAAACCAACCATAACTGTGTAATCCTTTACCTAAAAAGTTTACTCCTAAATAACAAATCCATATTACAAAAAATCCTAAACCACCTAAAATTGCTGTTTTTCGTCCTTTCCAACCTTTTGTTATTCTGGCGTGAAGATATGTTGCAAATATAATCCACGTAATTAAAGCCCACGTTTCTTTTGGATCCCAACTCCAATATGAGCCCCACGCTTCATTTGCCCAGACTCCACCAGAAATAATACCTATTGTTAAAAACGGGAAACCTAACCCTAAAATTCGATAACTCCAATTATCTAAATTTTCTAGAAGTGTTAATTTATTTAGTTCAGCAAGTTCTAAACTTCTTTTCTCATATTTTGAATGAATAATTGCAATTTCATTATCCATTTCCTCTGATGTAAATTCTGGTAATTCAAATGGAGATCTCGATGTTTCATCATTGATGGTATTATTAGTAAAAAAGGTCTTAAAATATGATGATTGGATATAGAGATCAACGGTTTCAGACAGAAAATTACTAGACTTTAAACTTTTTTCAAAATCAATTTGATTAAAATCAACTTTTTTATAAAATGAAATTGTTAAAAATAATATGCATAATAACGATCCCATAATTAGTGTACCATAACTTAGTAACATCATACTAACATGTAACATTAACCAATTAGATTGAAGAGCTGGAACTAAGGGACTAGCTTTTTGCATTTCTGGAGTAAGTGTTAAATTACTAAAACCATTAATTAGCAAAGCTACAGGAATTAAGGTTGCACCAATTAATTTACTTTTTGTTTTTGATTCTACATATAAATAGACGGTTGATAAAACCCATGTTAAAAACAATAAAGATTCATACAAATTGCTTAATGGAAAATAACCTGCAATAATCCATCTTGAAAAAAGTATAAAAATTAATAAACAATTACCTATTAAAACACACAGTTTTCCAAGATTAAACAAAAGATTTTCAGTACGAAGTTGAAATTTTGTTTTTAAATTAAAACTAAACAAATACAAATTTATCCAATAACAAATTACTCCAAATAATAACATCACAAAAACGACCTGTGATGCTAAATTTTGAATTATATCCCAATTCATCTAATTCCTCCAATTTCGTTTTAATAGTAATATACTAATATATTATATCAAAAAATCGAAATATAAATAAGGTAAGTAGAAATTATTATAATTAAACTTAATATATAATAATGATTTTTTTAATTTAAAAAAGTTAATTTAGTTCTTTTTTTAACTCGCTTTAATCGTATTTGAAACAAATTTCAAGTTTAGATATACTAAAATATTTTTTAAGATTTTCTAAATGAAAAAAATTCAATAAATTTAGAGGAACTTATTTTAAAAGTTATATACTAGCATTTTTTATTAAAAAAATAGAAATTTTTAATTTATCAAATTAATGTTTACAATTAACATAATGATATTGTAAAATACTAGATAATATTAGTAGAGGGTCGGTGCCCGAGTGGTTAAAGGGGGCGGATTGTAAATCCGCTGCGTATTTCTGCTACGTTGGTTCGAATCCAACCCGGCCCAAAATTTAAATATTTTAAGTAAAAATTTATAAACAAGTCATTTTTTGAATTATTATAAATATGCTTAAAATAATGATTAAAATTAAAGAAATCGCAAAAATTCTCAATTTAGGTATTTTTAATAAATTTCTAAGAGGAGTAATAATGACTAAAATTAAACCAGTTAAACTACTTAAAAAGAACCGTGGGTATCGTATAATATTTTTCCAAAAATCTTCCATAAATAAATATTTGTTAATTACTATTTAATGTTATATTGTATACAAATTTATAAAGATATAATATTTTTTTAAAAAAAATTTAATTGATTGTTATATAATAGAATTTATATGCTGCTAAGAATCGGATAAAATAAGAGATTTTAAGTTTTTCCGGAAGTTTTATATTAATTAAAGGATTTTTATAATATGACCATTGCTATTGGACAAAACCAAGAACGTGGTGTATTTGATCTTATTGATGATTGGTTGAAAAAAGATCGTTTTGTATTTGTTGGTTGGTCAGGTTTATTATTATTCCCAACAGCTTATTTAGCAACTGGTGGATGGTTAACAGGAACAACATTTGTAACATCATGGTATACTCATGGTTTAGCAAGTTCATATCTTGAAGGTTGTAACTTCTTAACGGCTGCTGTTTCAACTCCAGCAAATAGTATGGGTCATTCTTTATTATTACTATGGGGTCCTGAAGCTCAAGGTGATTTTACACGCTGGTGTCAAGTTGGTGGACTTTGGACATTTGTTGCATTACATGGATCATTTGGTTTAATTGGATTCTGTTTAAGACAATTTGAAATTGCACGCTTAGTAGGTATTCGACCTTATAATGCAATTGCATTTTCAGGTCCTATTGCTGTATTTGTTTCTGTTTTCTTATTGTATCCACTTGGTCAAGCAAGTTGGTTCTTTGCACCAAGTTTCGGTGTTGCAGGTATTTTCCGTTTCTTATTATTCCTACAAGGTTTCCATAATTGGACTTTAAACCCTTTCCATATGATGGGTGTTGCAGGTATTTTAGGTGGAGCATTATTATGTGCTATTCATGGTGCAACAGTTGAAAATACTTTATTTGAAGATGGTGATGCCGCAAATACTTTCCGAGCTTTTACTCCAACACAATCTGAAGAAACTTATTCAATGGTTACAGCTAACCGTTTCTGGTCGCAAATTTTTGGAGTAGCGTTTTCAAACAAACGTTGGTTACATTTCTTTATGTTATTTGTACCTGTAGCTGGTTTATGGACAAGTGCTGTTGGTATTGTTGGTTTAGCTTTAAACTTACGAGCATACGATTTTGTATCACAAGAATTACGTGCTGCTGAAGATCCAGAATTTGAAACATTCTATACAAAAAATATTTTATTAAACGAAGGTATTCGTGCTTGGATGGCTGCTCAAGATCAACCACATGAAAACTTTGTATTCCCTGAGGAGGTATTACCACGTGGAAACGCCCTTTAATAGTAGTATAGCAGGACGCGATATCGAGTCGACAGGTTTTGCTTGGTGGAGTGGAAATGCTCGTTTAATTAATGTTTCAGGTAAATTATTAGGAGCACACGTTGCTCATGCTGGTTTAATGGTATTTTGGGCTGGTGCTATGGTATTATTTGAAGTTTCTCATTTTGTACCAGAAAAACCATTATATGAACAAGGTTTTATTTTAATTCAACATTTAGCTTCATTAGGATGGGGTGTAGGACCTGGTGGTGAAATTACTTCAACTGTCCCATATTTTGCTGTAGGTGTTGTTCACTTAATTTCATCAGCGATTTTAGGATTTGGTGGCATTTACCACTCTTTATTAGGCCCCGATACATTGGAAGAATCTTTCCCATTCTTTGGATATGATTGGCGTGATAAGAATAAAATGACAACAATTTTAGGTATTCATTTATGTTTATTAGGAGTTGGTTCATTTTTATTTGTTGCTAAAGCAATGTATTTAGGTGGAGTTTATGATACTTGGGCACCTGGTGGTGGTGATGTTCGTTTAATCACAACTCCAACATTAAATCCAATCGTAATTTTTGGATATGTTTTCCGTTCGCCTTTTGGTGGTGACGGATGGGTTGTTGCTGTAAATAATATGGAAGATGTTATAGGTGGACACATTTGGGTAGGTGTTCTATGTATTACTGGTGGTATTTTCCATATCTTTACTAAGCCATTTGCTTGGGCACGTCGTGCTTTTGTTTGGTCTGGTGAAGCATATTTATCATATAGTTTAGCAGCAATTTCATTAATGGGTTGGACAGCTTCTTTATATTCATGGTATAACAATACTGCATATCCAAGTGAATTCTATGGTCCAACGGGTCCAGAAGCATCACAATCTCAAGCATTTACTTTCTTAGTACGTGATCAACGTTTAGGTGCAAATGTTTCATCAGCGCAAGGTCCTACTGGTTTAGGTAAATACTTAATGCGATCACCAAGTGGTGAAATCATTTTTGGTGGTGAAACAATGCGATTCTGGGATTTACGTGCACCATGGGTAGAACCATTACGTGGTCCAAATGGTTTAGATATCAATAAGATTAAAAATGATATTCAACCTTGGCAAGAACGTCGTGCTGCAGAATATATGACTCACGCTCCATTAGGATCATTAAATTCGGTAGGTGGTGTTGCTACAGAAATTAATTCTGTAAATTATGTATCTCCACGTTCATGGTTATGTTGTTCACATTTCTTCTTAGCATTCTTTTTCTTAGTAGGTCATTGGTGGCATTCAGGTCGTGCTCGTGCAGCTGCGGCTGGTTTTGAAAAAGGTATTAACCGTGCTAACGAACCAGTTTTATCAATGCGTCCTATTGATTAATTACTTTCTTACTTAAATTAAAACTAAGTAAATAATATTTAAATTAAGTTTTAAAGATTTAATTTACGTTCGAAAATGAATTGTTTTCGAACGTAAATTAATTATCGTTGTTAATAAAGTTAGATTTATTAAATAATCCACCTATACTTATACGACACTTTAATCTTCTATTAGGAACAAATTGAATAAATTATATGGCATAGTTCTATAATCTAGAGATAAAATTTTCTCTCAAATACTTTCAGTTAATGAAAATCTATTTGAACAAAAACATAAAGACAATCCTAATAATCATAATGGTTTACTTTTTTAGTTAAAATAAAAATTCTATTAAATATAAATAAATTAATTTCTATTGAAGATATTTATGGTAATAATATTAATATGATTATAAAGTTATCAATTTGATTTTAATAAACACTCATTCTAAAAACCACCTAAAATTAAGTAATATTTGATAAGAATTTATATTTATCAATACTATGTTTCTTTGCTATACTATAATAATAAAAAATTAAATTTACTTTTAAATGTATAGTATAAATTATTTCTTTTAAAACTATATTTAAAAGTTTTAATAAGAAATGAAGTTAGCTGACAGGCATTTTTTAACAATATAAGAAATTTTTTTAGTTGAGAACTATAATTAACTCGAAAAGGATAATGAGTAATGTTGAGTTAATTCAGAAAACTTTTAAATGTAGGACTCATGATTTTATTTAGATTTCTTTTGATTGTTTCAAAATTTAACGATTCATAAAAATTTAATTAACAGATAAATATAAATAAATACATATTTTTCAATAAAAAAACAATTCAAAATATTTTCTGTTTTAATAAACTAATTTTATTTACTTACGAGAAAAAAACTTGATTGTTAATTGGTTAGTTAATTTTAGTCCAATGAAATTCAAGTTCAAGGTTTGGGAATGAAGGGACTTGAACCCTTACGCTTATCACTAAGCAACGGATTTTAAGTCCGTCGTGTCTACCAATTTCACCACATTCCCATAATTTGATTCTACTTACTTTATAGACTAATATTACTAATTTAGCTATTAAATGTCAAGTTAAATATTTATAAAATATTTTTATAAATATTTTATAATAGTGTATAATAATATATTAGTAATGTATATTACAATAATGTTAAAAATTAATAAATAAATTATGTTTGAACGATTTACAGAAGGTGCTATTAAAGTAATTATGCTTTCTCAGGAAGAAGCAAGAAGAATGGGTCATAATTTTGTAGGAACAGAGCAGCTGCTGCTTGGTGTTATTGGTCAACGTCACGGAATTGGGGCAAAAGCATTAAAAAAGATGAAAGTTTCATTAAAAAAAGCAAGAAAAGAAATTGAAATGTATATCGGTCGGGGGACAGGATTTGTTGCTTCAGAAATACCTTTTACGCCACGAGCAAAACGAGTTTTGGAAATGGCCGTTAATGAAGGAAAAGATTTAGGTCAAAATTTTGTTGGAACAGAGCATATTTTGTTAGCACTATTAGGTGAAACAGATGGTGTCGCAATGCGTACTTTAGATAAATTAGGCGTTGATACTGCACAATTACGTGATTTAATTTTTAATTCTATTGAAGAAACACAAGAAGAAATACTACGTCCACTTACTCAAACAGAAAAATTTTTATTAGAACGAGAACGCAAGGGAAGTCTTACACCAACATTAGATGAATTTTCAGAAAATGTTACGAAAGAAGCAGTTGATGGCAAATTAGATCCAGTTATTGGAAGAGAAAAAGAAATTCATGATCTGATTACTATATTAGCAAGACGAACAAAAAATAATCCAGTTTTAATTGGAGAACCGGGAGTAGGAAAAACAGCCGTTGCAGAAGGCTTAGCTCAATTAATTCTTAATGAAAATGTGCCTGATTTTTTAGATGGAAGCTTGATTATGGCTTTAGATTTAGGCTCAATTCTTGCAGGTACAAAATATCGCGGGGAATTTGAAGAACGCTTAAAACGAATCGTGGAAGAAGTTCAAAATGATACAGCGGTTATTATTGTTATTGATGAAATCCATACATTAGTAGGAGCAGGTGCCGCTGAAGGTGCTGTTGATGCTGCTAATATTTTAAAACCAGCTTTAGCTCGTGGTAAATTTAGATGTATTGGAGCTACAACAAAAGATGAATATCGTAAATATATTGAACGTGATCCAGCCTTAGAACGACGTTTTCAACCAGTTGCAGTAGAAGAGCCAAGTGTAGAAACAACAATTGAGATATTACATGGTTTAAAACAAAAATTTGAACAACATCATACTTTAACTTATGAAAGAAAAGCAGTTGAACAAGCTGCAATTTTAGCTGATAAATATATTCCAGATCGTTTTCTACCCGATAAAGCAATTGATGTTCTTGATGAATCGGGCGCTCGTGTTCGATTAGAAAATCGAAGATTACCAGAAGGATTACGATGTTTAATGAATGAACTAAAAGCTGTAATTAAAGAAAAAGAAGGTTCAATGAAAAGTCATAATTTTTCATTGGCTCAAAATCAATTCGATCGTGAAATGGAATTACGAACACATATTCGAATCATGAAACAGTCAACATTAGCTGATGAAATGAGAGGATTCAGTCGAAAAGAAATTGATAAAGTTATAGAAAATGACGTTGCTAATGTTGTTTCAAATTGGACTGGAGTTCCAGTAAATAAAATTACAGGATCTGAATCTGAAAGATTGTTACAAATGGAGCAAATTTTACGGGAACGAATTATTGGACAGTCACAAGCAGTAACTTCAGTTTCAAATGCTATTCGAAGAGCACGTGTAGGATTACGAAATCCAAATCGTCCAATTGCAAGTTTTATTTTTGCAGGTCCAACTGGAGTAGGAAAAACCGAATTAACAAAAGCCGTTTCAGAATATATGTTTGGCGATGAAGAAAGTATGATCAGATTAGATATGTCCGAATACATGGAAAAGCATACAGTTGCAAAATTAATTGGTTCACCACCAGGTTATGTTGGTTATAATGAAGGAGGTCAATTAACAGAAGCAGTTCGAGCAAAACCTTATTCAGTTGTTTTATTAGATGAGGTTGAGAAAGCTCATCCTGATGTATTTAATTTATTATTACAAATCTTAGATGATGGTAGATTAACGGATTCAAAAGGAAGAGTTATTGATTTCACAAATGCATTAATTGTGATGACAACAAATTTAGGTTCGAAAATTATTGAACGGGAAAGTGGAATTAAATCAAAAGAAGATTCTCAATCTTCAGGTTTAAAATTAATGGTTAATGATGATCCTTTTGGAAATTGGGAGCCAGAAGCAGAACAAGAACAAGAACTTGAAGTTATTAAAAAAACAAATAAATTAGTAAAAGAAGAGTTAAAGAATTTCTTCCGCCCAGAATTTTTAAATCGTATAGATGAAATTATTGTATTTAATCATTTATCGAAACATGATATTTGGGATATTTCGAAAATTATGATTAAACAATTAATTGACCGCTTAGAAGAAAAAGGTATTACATTAATTGTTAGTGAACCAGTTAGAGCTTTATTAGTAGAAGAAGGAAATGATCCGCTTTATGGTGCCCGTCCATTACGTCGTGTTATTATGCATTATTTAGAAGATAAATTGGCTGAACGTTGTTTATCCGCAGATTTAAAACCAGGGACACAAATTATTGTTAAACGAAAAACGTTAAGACAATTGAAAGATGAAATGAAAGAAACAAAAGAAATTGGTGAAGTAAAAAAAATTTTAAAAAATGCTACTGTAACCTCAACTTCAGATAAAACTGAAAGAAAGATGCGCGTGAACAATTTGTTTAATTCTTCACCAGATTCTCCTAAATCTACTATTTCAAAGAGAATTAAAGGAGAATTAAACAAAGTGAAAAATTTTGCAACTGCAAGAAATAAATTTGATGCATTAGATCAAGAATATGAAAACCCTTTTGGAACTTCAGATACTGAAACTTATACTGATGAACTTGATATTCAAATTCAAGAAACTAATAATTTTGATAGAAAAAAACAACTTAATTTAGCAAAACGTGAAAATAAAGAACGTACTTTACCCGTTACGTTAGAATCTTCTGATTCTAAAAAAAAAAAGAGTTAGAAAAAAAAAATCAGGTGGAGGACCTAGAACTAAAATCTGGAGACGAATTAACACGGAAAAATGATTCACCGTTTCAGCATGATTGGCAAATTTTATTAATAATGTTGACAATCATATGGACTGCCAACCGAATCGTAAGGATATTCTTTCCATTTTTATGGTCAATTCTTCGTTGAAGTTTATTCTATAAAAAATCTAAAAATTTTTTATAGACTAAAACCAATAGTTAAATAAATAAAATAAGGATAACCAATGAATAAAACTTTTTCTTTAAACGGTAAAAAATTTTTAATCAAAAAAAATGTAACTCTTAAAGAAATAATTAATTATTTTGATTATCAAAAAACGCTTTCTATTGTTGAATATAATAATTTAATTTCTAATTCTGATAAATGGCAAAATATTGAAATAAATTTGAACGATAAAATTGAAATTATCTCAATTGTTGGAGGTGGATAATTATAAAAAGTTCTAATATTAGTAAATTTTTTAATAGTTCAAATAAAATTCGATTCAAGATAGTGAAATATAGAATATAATTTTATTTGACAATTTTGAATTAAAATTATATTCTATATTTCACTATCTTGAATCGAATTTTTAATTATGGCAGTACCGAAAAAGCGAACTTCAAAGGCAAAACGAAATTCTAGAAAAGCTAATTGGAAAAGAAAAGCATATTTTGAAGCACAAAAATCATTCTCTTTAGCTAAATCAATGTTACGAGGAAAACCTACAAGTTTCATATATAATATCTATTCAGATGAGTAATTTTTTGAAAAATTTTTCAAAAATTACTCATAAGCGAATGTGGCGAAATTGGTATACGCGCTAGGTTTAGGTTCTAGTAACTTTTGTTATGAGAGTTCGAGTCTCTCCATTCGCATTTTTAATAAAAATTAAAACTAAAATATATGTTACCTTTTACTCTCCAACAATTACGCATATTAAGAGCTATTGCTACTGAAAAAAGTTTCACAAAAGCAGCAAACGTTTTATTTTTATCACAACCTTATTTAAGTCGACAAATTAAAGCGTTAGAAAAAACACTTGACGTTAATCTCGTACGTCGTAATTCTCAGATAATCTGCTTAACAGAAAATGGTGAAATATTTCTTCAATATACTGAACGAATACTAGCATTATGTGAAGAAAGTTGTAGAGCATTAATTGATTTAAAGAATGGTGAACGTGGAAATTTAGGTGTTGGTGCAAGTCAAACAATTGGGACGTACTTAATGCCGAGATTATTAGCTTTATTTGCTCAAAATAATCCACAAATTAAGTTAAAAGTTCAAGTCAATTCAACTAGATTAATTAGTAAATTAATTGTTAATCGACAAGTTGATCTGGCAGTAGTTGGAGGTCAAGTTCCCAAAGAATTGAAACAAAGTTTAGATATTGAACCATTCGTTGAAGATGAATTAAATTTAATTATTTCAAATTCAAATCCATTTGCAAAACAAAAAAAAATAAAAAAAGAAGATTTATATCATTTAAATTTTATAACCTTACATTCAACCTCAACAATTCGTAAATTTGTAGATAATATTTTAAAAAAAAATAATATCGAAATTGAGCAATTAAAGATTGTGATGCAATTAAATTCAATTGAAGCTATCAAAACAGCGGTTAGTTTAGGATTAGGAGTAGCATTCGTTTCTTCTTCAGCAATTGAAAAAGAAATTAAATTACAAACAATTAAAATACTTGAAATTGAGAATATTAAAATTACTCGCGTATTATCAATTATTAGTAATCCTAATTGTTATAAATCGAAAGCCTTTAAATTATTTTATAAAGAATTGTTAATACTAAAACAAAATGTAAAAAAATTTACATAGTTCTAAGACCGTTGACATTCCTAGTCATTATTTAGTAGGTTTTTTCTAATCAATTAATAATTTATTATAAAAGAACGTATTTGAAAATTTTATATTATGAAATATGCTATTATTGAAATAAGCGGGAAACAATTTTGGATTGAAACAGGGAAATTTTATGATTTTAATCGAATTCCAACTGAATTAGGTAAAGAAATTATTTTGAATCGTGTTCTTTTATTAAATAATGAAGGCGATGTTTCAATTGGTCATCCCTATCTTGAAAATGTAAAAATTAAAGGAACAATCTTAAAACATTTTCGTGGAGAAAAAAAAATTATTTATAAAATGAGGTCAAAAAAAAAAACTCGACGTAAACAAGGACATCGACAAGAATTAACTAGAGTTTTAATTAAAAATATCGGTATTTAATAATAAAAGGAAATAATAAAATATGGCACATAAAAAAGGAGCAGGTAGTACAAAAAATGGTCGAGATTCAAATTCTAAACGTTTAGGCGTGAAATGTTTTGGAGGCGAAAATGTTCGTGCAGGAAATATTTTAGTTCGTCAACGTGGTATGAAATTTAAGCCTGGACAAAATGTAAAATCTGGAAAAGATTTTACCTTATTTGCTTTAAAAGACGGAGTTGTAAAATTTGATTATAAAGATAAACAACATAAACGTGTAAATATTGTAATTTAAATAAATTTATTATGATAAAAATTCCATTTAGGAATAAAACTACTACAATTCCAAAACGGTATAAAAGTTTAATTAATGAGATTAATGAGTTTGAAAAAATTTTCCAAGAATTAACCGATATCGAATTAAGAACAAAAGTATTTGAGTTAAATTTGGAATATCAAAAAACTAAAGATTTAAGTTCGTTGATTACTCGTTCTTTTGCTTTAACTCGTGAAGCTAGTTTACGAACGTTAGGATTACGACATTTCAATGTTCAATTAATGGCTGGTTTAGTTCTAAACAATAATAAAATTGCGGAAATGAAAACTGGTGAAGGTAAAACATTAGTTGCAACACTTCCAGCAAGTTTAAACGCATTAACTAAAAAAGGTGTCCACATTGTAACAGTTAATGATTATCTAGCAAATCGAGATCAAGTTTCAATGGGACAAATTTTCCGATTTTTAGGTTTTGATACGGGTCTTATACAATCGGGAATGACTCCAATTCAACGTAAAACGAATTATAAAAGTGACATTACTTACGTTACAAATTATGAATTAACTTTTGATTATCTTCGAGATAATATGGAATTCAATCCTCAAAATATTGTTTTACCACCTTTTAATTATTGTATTATAGATGAAGTTGATTCGATTTTAATCGATGAAGCACAAACTCCAATTATTCTTGCTGAAGCAAATAATACGGAACCCGTCGAAAAATATATTTTTGCTTCAGAAATTATAAAATATTTAGAAGTAGATGTTCATTATCAAATTGATGAAAAAAATAAAAACATCGTTATTACTGATTTAGGTAGTAAACAAGTTGAAACAATTACTCAGTCAAAAGGTCTTTTCGATACAGATAATCCCTGGATACCATTTATAAAAAATGCCTTACGCGCTGAAACACTCTTCTTTAAAGATATCAATTATATTATTCAAAATAACCGAATAGTAATAGTTGATGAGTTTACTGGTCGAATTATGCCTGATCGAACGTGGGGGGAAGGTCTTCACCAAGCAATTGAAGCGAAAGAAAATGTTCCACTTCATCCACAAGCTGAAACTGTAGCTTCAATTACTTATCAAAATTTTTTTTTAATGTACCCAAAATTATCAGGAATGACTGGTACTGGTAAAACATCGGAAATTGAATTTGATAAAATTTACAAACTTAAAGTTGAAACAATTCCGACAAATAATCCAATACAACGAAAAGATTTACCCGATTTAGTTTATAAAGACCAATTTTCTAAATGGAATGCCATTGCAAAATTTTGCAACAATGTATCTTCCACAGGTCAGCCTATATTGATTGGGACAACAACGGTGGAAAAATCTGAAATGCTTTCCCAATTGCTTAGCGAATATCAACTCTCATATCAAATATTAAATGCGAAACCCGAAAATGTACGTCGGGAATCTGAAATTATTGCTCAAGCAGGACAAACTAATAGTATTACAGTTGCAACAAATATGGCCGGTCGAGGAACTGATATTATTCTCGGAGGGAATATTAGTTTTCTAACCCAAAAAGAACTTTACAATATTCTAGTTTTTGCGAAAACGGAATTATTAAAATTTCAAAATTCAGAAAATACAATTCAACAAGTTAATGAAAAGGTTAAATATACTAAATTATTAACTCAAACAAAATTTGAATTAAAATTCTCTAGTAATAATATTCAATTATTTAAACAGATGCAAATTCGTTCAACGTATCAAAAAAATCAATTGAAACATCAAAAATTACTAGAAATCTTAAAAAATCTTACTAAAAGGTATTCACACAAATTTTTTAGTGTTTTAGTTATCTTACTTAGAAATAAAAGTTTTTTAAAATTATCCGATATTAATGTTTTACGGATATTACAAGAAAACGATCGAATTGCTATTCCAACAATCTCTTATCAATGTGCGATTCGTTCTTTATTAAATGATTTAAAACTGTCTTTTCAAAAACAGCAATATCAAGACAGTCAAATTGTTAAAAACTTTGGTGGTTTATGTGTTATCGGAACTGAACGTAACGAATCTCGTCGTGTAGATGATCAACTTCGTGGAAGATGTGGACGACAAGGTGATCCCGGACTTTCGCGATTTTTTGTTAGTTTAGATGATAATTTATTAAGATTGTTTGGTGGTGATAAAATTCAAAATTTTATGGGAAATAGTTTTTCTGATAATTCACCACTTGAATCTTCTGTTTTATCAAAAAGTTTAACGAATGCCCAACAAAAAGTAGAAGAACGCGCATATCAACAACGAAAAAATTTATTTGAATATGATGCAATTTTAAATCGACAAAGAAATATTATATACTTTGAACGTCAAATCTTATTAAATAAAGAATCAATTGAATCTGATATCCTTGGCTATGGAGAACAACTTATTTGTAAGTTTTTAACAAAATTACAAAACAAAACAACCAATATAATTGAAATTAGTAAATTTTTTGAATTTTTATTAGATCATAAATTAGATTTAAGATTATTTGATCAATTGGAATATAATTCAAATAGTATTGACACATCAGAATTAAAAACTTATCTTTTCCAAGAATTTTGGCTGAGTTATGATACGAAACTTGATATTTTTTCAGTCTATGGAGAAGGATTAAATATATTTAGAAGTTTTGAAAAACAAATTACGTTGTCTAGTTATACTACAATGTGGAAAGATCATTTAGAAAAAACAAATTTATTAAAAGATGCTGTTCAATGGCGTAGTTATGGGCAAAAAAATCCTTTAACTGAATATAATAAAGAGGTATCTAAAAGTTTCCAAAAACAAGAAGAAACTTTTATGTATTTTACTCTTTTTATAATCTTAACTGTATCAATTATTTAAGTTAACTTTAATTATTAATTTTATTTATAACAAATTATTATGTCAAAACGTACACTTTCAAATAAAACTCGTCATTCTATTTTACGATTATCGGGTTTCCGGGCTAGAATGTCTACTTCTCAAGGTCGCAAAACATTACGTAATCGTCGAAAAAAAGGTCGTAAATTTTTAACACTTAACCACTAAGTTAATTTAATATTAGAGTAAATTTTTTTACTCTAATAAACTACAATTTTTTCTTTAAAATTTATATAATAACCTTGTACTAAGTTAACCTAAACAATTTTCCACATGACATTTAATGATGAATTAAATATTTTTCTTAAAGCTCGATATCCTGTTATTTATATTAATACAATTGAGGAAGATAGAGTAGAGTATATAATTCGAAAAAATGTAAAAATTAATTTAAAAAGAAGTATTTATAGTTGGGATTTTGTTGATGGATACACAAATAATCCAAACAATCAAGGTTTTGGAAGTCGAAATCCTTTACAAGCATTAGAATTAGTTGAACGCTTAAACCCGGAAACTCCCGCTATTTTCTTACTAAAAGATTTTAATCGATTTTTAAATGATTTAGCAATTTCACGAAAACTTCGAAATTTAAGTCGAATTTTAAAATTACAACCAAAAACAATTATTATAATTGGATCCGAGTTAAAAATTCCAACAGAATTACAAGATCTAATAACAGTTTTAAAATTTCAACTTCCTACACAAGATGAGATAATTAAAGAATTAGAACGTTTACTTAAATCTTTAAAAATTACCATTGATTCTAAATTATTTGAAAGTCTTACAAGGTCATGTCAAGGTCTTTCTTTAGAACGAATTCGTCGTGTTTTATCCAAAATTATTGCGACTTATAAAATAATTAATGAAGACAGTATTGATATTTTGTTAAGTGAAAAAAAACAAATTATTAGTCAAACAAAAATATTAGAATATTATCCAGTAGACGAAAAATTTGATAATCTTGGTGGTTTAGAAAATTTAAAAGATTGGCTACAAAAACGCCAAACTGCTTTTAGTGTACAAGCAGCTAATTATGGATTACCAACTCCTCGAGGTTTATTATTGATAGGACTTCAAGGTACAGGTAAGTCATTAACTGCTAAAGCTATCGCTAATGATTGGAAATTACCTTTATTAAAACTAGATGTTGGTAAATTATTTGGTGGTATTGTCGGCGAATCAGAATCGCGACTTCGCCAAATGATTAGTATTAGTGAAACTTTGTCACCATGTATTTTATGGATTGATGAGATTGATAAAGCATTCAGTAATGCAGAAAATAATGGTGATAGTGGAACAAATAATCGTATTTTAGGTACATTCGTAAGTTGGCTATCCGAAAAAACAAAACCTGTTTTTGTTATTGCAACAGCAAATAATATTGATTTATTACCACTTGAAATTATTCGGAAAGGGCGTTTTGATGAATTATTTTTTTTAGATTTACCACAAAAGAATGAGCGTGAAGAAATTTTTAAAATTCACTTGGAACAATTTCGTCCTAAGACATGGAAAAACTTTAATTATCAAAAATTAGCTGAAATTACTGATTCATTTTCTGGTGCAGAAATTCGCCAAGTTATTATTGAAGGAATGTATCAAGCTTTTTATGAAAAACGAGAATTTACTACAAAAGATATTGAATTAGCTATTAGTGATTTAATTCCTTTAGCAAATATTGAAAATAAACAAATGTTAAAATTAAAAAAATGGGCAGCTTCAGGTCGAATCAGATTAGCTTCAAAAAAAGATGTATTTTTAAATTAAACTCTCTTATTAGAACATGAAAATAAAATTTCTAAAATATATTGCTGATTTACGATTTGCAATATTTATATTATTACTTATTAGTTTTTGTAGTATTATTGGGACAATTATTGAACAAGACCAATCACTTGAAATTTATAAATTAAATTACCCTTTAAACAATAAATTATTCGGATTTTTATCATGGGAAAGTATTGTTTTTTTTGGATTTGATCATGTTTACAAAACATGGTGGTTCTTAATTCTAATTTTAATTTTTGGTATTAGTTTAAGTACTTGTACATTTTTACAGCAATTTCCTACCATTAAATTAGCACGTCGTTGTCAATTTATACGATTATCAGATTCGTTTAAACAATTAAAATTATCTACCATTTTAACAAAACAGTCTTGTAATAAAATAATATTAAATTTAAAATTAGCAAATTATTCTCTCTTTCAACAGAAAAATATATTATATTGTTATAAAGGACTGATTGGAAGAATTGCCCCTATTGTTGTTCATTTTAGTATGATATTAATTCTTTTAGGAACAATCGTTGGCTCATTTGGAGGGTTTAAAGCCCAAGAAGTTGTACCAAAAACGGAAAATTTTCATATTCAGAATATTTTTAATAATGGCTGGTTAACAAAAATTCCTAATATATCGAGTCGAGTTAATGACTTTTGGATTACTTATAGTAAGAATAAAACTATCGGACAATTTTACTCGGACATTTCGATTTTAGATATAAATGGAAATGAAATTAAACGTCAAACAAGTTATGTTAACTCGCCCGTAATTTATAATAATATTTATTTTTACCAAACCGATTGGAATTTAATTGGATTAAGAGTAAAATACAAAACTAATCAAATTAATGAATACCCTTTATTTAATAGGTTAAATAATAAAGCAAAAATCTGGTTAACCTGGATTCCATCGACTAGTGATTTTAAAAATGGTTTTATCCTTATAATTGATAATTTGCAAGGATATTGTTCTGTTTATAATAAACAAGGTCAGTTTATTGGAAATTTCGAAATAAACGAAAATTTAAATAAAGATCAAAATATTCAATTAGCAGATATATTAAGCTCAACAGGCTTACAAATTAAGACTGACCCAAGTATTCCCTTGATATATATAGGCTTTTTATTTTTAATGATTAGTACCTTAATAAGTTACACAACTTATTCCCAAATTTGGATTTGTCAAAATAAATCTAAAGTTTTTATTGGTGGTAATACAAATCGGGCAACTTTTGAGTTTGAATTAGAATTTTTTAATTATTTAAAATAAAATTGTGATCAAAATTAGTTTTTTGTTTTATAATTAAAATTGACAAGTATAAATACTTGGGAAGAATTACAATTATTTAAATTTTTTTATGACAGCAACTTTAGAAAGACGCGAAGGCGTTTCATTATGGGAGCGCTTTGCCGCTTGGATTACATCTACTGAAAACCGTTTATACATCGGTTGGTTCGGTTGTTTAATGTTCCCTACATTATTAACAGCAACTTCTTGTTACATCATTGCATTTATCGCAGCTCCACCAGTTGATATCGATGGTATCCGTGAGCCAGTAGCAGGTTCTTTATTATACGGTAACAACATCATTTCTGGTGCAGTTATTCCTTCATCAAATGCTATCGGTATGCACTTCTACCCAATTTGGGAAGCAGCTTCTATCGATGAATGGTTATACAACGGTGGTCCTTACCAATTAGTAGTTATGCACTTCTTAATCGGTGTAGCTTGTTGGATGGGTCGTGAATGGGAATTATCATACCGTTTA